TCTCTTCCTATCCGATATCCGCCATCAAACCCTGTCGGATAGAAGCCTACCTACTATAACCGGCTCATCTGTTTACCCGAGTTAGACCGCTAGCATCTTACCTTACATCAAGAGTCCCTACCCCCATCTTTCTCTATCCCGTCACGAGCAATCGAATGAGTTTTGGGAAATGTGAAAGAAAAGAAGATAGATGCCCGGTCTTTCATTCAAGCTTTAGGCTTGTTCAGAAAGTCCTATCTTTCCAGCGCTCTCCTCTAGCCCTATCTTTCGCCTAGGTGGAGAGGAGGCCCATTCGCAGCCTTTTATCCGATACAATACGCACCTTACCAGAGGATCAAATTCTCCCTGGCGAACTATTCATATTAGATTCACCGGTTGGATTCAGGAAGCGTGAAAGCGGTCAGATGGAAGTTGTTCTTACTTTCGAACGGAGAAGCACCAACTTCAACTATTCATGCCATCTTCATTGGGCTGACAAGAAAAGGCAGCTTCCAAGTCATATCCCGCCTTCCCTCATCCAGTCCATGGCCCGGTCTTTCTTTTGAAACTCTTGCCAGAGCCTTTTCTCCTCATAAGCTAGGGTCCATGAACTAAAGGCGGTGTGTTAACCCGGAATATTCTTTATATGTCACTGCCCTCCTGCCCTCTCTGCTGGGAAATCCCTCTGCGTTGGTCAATAAGAAATTCCCGCTCTTTCATCTCCTTCTTTGAATCTGATTTGTTTAATTAATTGACTTGAGCACAAGGAATGGGCTTCCGCCTGGAAGAATGCATTCCCCTAAACGAGTTTGTCTTCATTGAAACTGGCGAAGGCACATCAACCGGAGTCAGAGCAGAGGAGAAGGCTAGGCAAAGACCCGCATCGAGCTTCCCCCGGGGCTTAGAGAGAGTTGTCTCTGGGTATTCTCTACCCACCCACCTGTGTCTCCATCCCCGGCCAAGGCCAACCGAACTATGAATCTTTCTTTCCATCCCCACGGCCCCGACCAGCAACTGCAAATGAACCCCCGCCTGCATAACCTTTCTCCGTTCTGTAGAAATGGATTTCGAGTTGAGACTTTGCTTGCCCACGAACAGTACTGGCTCGTCAGCAACTTAGATAGACGAATCTTCTCTTATCCTGCGCTTTCCCACTAATCCATAATTGACGAAGAGTCCTGCTTGGAGTGAGAACTGCTTGACGGGTGCGCAACTTACTATTCATATTACATGGATCCTAGCCTTGAACACTGATCCCTATTGCTTGAAGTTCGGTCCCTACTGCCGAGCTACGGACACTCGTTGATGCGCTTCCTGAGCGACTCCCTTCCCTAGCATTAAGAAAGTCTTAAAGACTTCCGACACAACGCAGGAACAGGAAGACTTCTACCTAGACCGCGTTCAACCGATTACTTTACTTGATTCCTTATTGGTAATTGGTAGAGGTGTTGACTCTGTGTACATAATTACATTATGGTTTCTTAGACTGTGGCTTCTCCTTGATTCGGATGGAGCCTTAAATCATCCCGGTGAGCCGAAGAAGGATCCCATCACCACCCAGCACCCAAGCACCCAAAACCCGTACATCAAACTACCCACGGCTAACAACAACCCCGTTCGAAAAGACCTTTGAACTTACAACAACTTCGATTCTTTCTTTTCTTTAGAACTTCGCTTTCTCCTGAACCTGCGGGTGGTGCTGACTTGATCCGAGGTAAGCGTTAGCTTTACTTTAGCTTTCGACTTGACCTTCCGTCTAACACTCGGTATATTAGAAGAGAAGTGTCGTGGCTCACAACCTTTACTTTGTTTGAGTAGAATTCTTCTAACCGGAAATCCCTGAGAGTCTCCGGACTGGATTACTTTAGCTTTGCTTCCTTAGGATCTCATTCCTTTACCCCGGACCAATGATTTTTTCTCGAGTACAAAAGAAAAGCCTATTGAAAATTCTCATTTCGTTCCAGGATCCGCAGCAGTTGTTGCTTTCTTCCTGAGCTTATACCAGGTGAACTCCCGGGGGCTGAGAAGAAAGCTTAGAATTCGATAAAAACATTTCCTTCGAGGGCACTCATAACTAAAGTACTGGCTCGCGACCTGCCAGAATTCGGTTTTCCCTAGTGGATTCACCAGTCTTGCGGACTCCCTTCAGCTTACTTACGATCGAAATCACTATTTTGCTTTTTGAGCTATACGAAAGAACTAGATCACGATCTCGCGGGACTAATCTCTTGAAAACTGAAAGAAAGGGAAAGCCAATCGTACGTCCTGGTTTCCGGGACTTTCTTCCCACAGGTTATTCTATACAATTTCTGAAAGAGAGGAGAAGCCCCACTCGGGGAGATGAGTAAAAGCTTTCTCTTATATACGATACCTACCAAAGAGAAGAGATCGCATTCTGACAGGGAGCACACGAAGCAAAGGAAAGACTGGCCTGCGTAGTATTAGATAGAGGTATTACCAGGCACACCTCTCCTAGTGTTCTTCTTGCCTTCAACCCTGAAGGGAATGAGCAGCTAGCTAACTCGAACTAACCATCATTTGGATCCTCAAAAGCATGGCTTGCTTTAATTCTCCGCAGAGAAAGAAAGGGATCAAAAGAAATAAAACCTACGATGTATCCTCAATCTTCCGAGGGGTACGGAGCGGCATCGGAGCAGCCAATAAGCTAATCCGTTCCCAGTGACCCATCTAATTGATTCGATCCAGTGCAGAAAGAAGCGAGTGAGCGGCAAATGATCCAATATCGGACCTGGCGAATATCTGTCTCTCAATCCCGGGATTCCAATAAAAATGATGCATTTCCTGACCGCACTAGATTTCTGGATTCGCTGGGAGAGAGTAGAGAGTCAAGGTTCGTTGGCAAGTACTTCTCTATTAGTGCCACCGGAAAGGATGAAAAGAGATAAGATGCTGGTGGTTAGCCTGCCCCGGACTCGTAATTGATAGTTTCTGATGAATGGAGATGGCTTCGAGCCTTCACTGAACGATGGGAATACCAATTGAGACTAGGAAAGGTGGCCTCATATCCCGTCCCTGGTTCCGGCTCTCCGAAAGAAGAGTATACGGGGGCGGCAGATGGATTTGAAGTTGAGGGAAACCTAAAGGACAAAAGAAATAAATGCATTTTGAGATGCGGATTCCCCCCCCCCACCCCCCGCTTCTGAGCTTCGATGACCGGGAGGGCTTGATAGCTTCTATCCAGCGAAGGGCAGGAGAGGAAGAAATAAATGGAGAACAGGTGCCCCTTCGGATGGGAGTTGATGGCGGCGTTCAATGGTTCCCAAAATGGGCAGTTCCCTTCTCTTGGGTCATTGGCAGCCGCAGATGGGCTTTCACACCCGCTTATGTTGCTGCTACTGGGTGGGATGAAGACATCTATCTGATTATATTATATGTAAGAACATCGTTAGATGGTTAGCGGCTAGAACAAAACAAGGGGAGTTGTATGGAGGTTGCCAAGCAGAGGATTGAATGAATTGAGATGCAGATAGAATGGGTAGGGTTCCAAACCTCGCCTAGCACCGAAAGAGAAGGCTTTGTTCTGCAGGGTACGGCCCTGGGCAGTGGAAAAATATAATAAAGCCTACCTGCTTGGTTCGGGCAAAGTAGATGGATCACAGGAATAAAATCCTGGTGGTTCTTATGCCACTTTTGATGGTCTCGGTTCGGACGAGATACATGGAAAACCATTAGATCGATAGCCGGGGTCATTTCCTTTCCACTCCGAGGCGGATTGATCTGGATCCCTGGGAACTGGTCTTAGAGAAGTAGATGGTTCGGCTCCATTGGGAGATGGGACACTATATGCGGAGCTAGAGGCGGAGGGACTTGTACTTGGCTCACCGTCAGAGGGATGGGAAGTAGATTGCTCGATAGCTTACCCGGGGAGGCGAAGATGGATTTTTTTTCTCATTGGATCCGGTCGGCCACCATAGCACTAAGACGGAAAGCCTGGTAGGCAGTCTACACAGATGGGAAGTCACCAAACATGGGAAAGAGTTTCTATTACTCGAAGGAACCGCCACCATAGGATTTAAGAAAAGGATGCCTTTTGACCCGCCTTTCTCAAAAAAAGGAATCATGGAATTACAGAGTGCCTTCCATCCATCATATAGAATGATGCTCCTAGGCCGGAATTGATACAAGGAAGCGCTGTATGAGCTGTTTTATCAGGTGTTTAAGCGCTATTATCAGGTAAGCGCTATATACTCTCTTTAGTAAGGCATGCTTAGAGTATGCACCAGTCCTTCTCTTCCCAACCATGCAAGGAAAGGCTTCATTCCCTACCAATGATGCCCCAAGCAAGGAAGCATACATCTGGTCTCGGAGATTCTGAAAGCAAGGATGCCCTCCTTCTAGCCCCTAGTCCTAGGTGCCTTGATACCTGCCTTGGAATCGAGATGGAAGTGGAGGAGGAAGTGAAAGAGACAGAGGGGAAGGCAGGCAAGGTTTGAGGCTTCTTCAGGGAAGGCGTGGCCTCCAGAAGATGAGGAGTTTTTCCAAGCAAGGGAAGGATAGAGTCATTGTATTCCCGAGTACTCATTATATTTTAGGATGGTATTCTATTTGATTGGGGGAGTGAACCCGCGACTTAATCCTGGATTCTGCTTGAAGGCGCTTCTGATTCTTTAGCGATGTAAAGCCATCAGGCAATAGACCGGCAAGGGAACGGCTGTCTCGGTATTCGTTCTTGAATCAGTGACTGAGAGTAAGTTAAGAGCTAGTGATCAATAAAATAAGACTAGTGGGGCATCTTGCTTTTCGCAGTAAGCAACTCTCTTTATAAAGCTCTTTTTTTATCGAAGTAAAGAGTAGTTCCTCTTTCTTGTTGAAGTTGTTCCTCTCCTTTTAGGCGAGCTACTTCGTTCCTCTTGTTCCTATTCTCTGATTCTGAATTTTATCTGATCCCGAACTCCGGAATAAGTCTTTCCGGCTCCTTAGAGCGTTAGAATGCGTCTTCTGGTCCTCATGTGGGTGATTCCCCATCTTCTTCGTTAAACATTGGATTTGGGTTCTCAGTAAGAAGATTGCTGTCCGCTGGGATCTAGTCCATGAAAGAAAGACCTTTTCTGCTATAGAGAAAATATGATCGTATGGATCCTTTCTTGAAAGAATCGAAAACAAAGAGTCAATATTGCTTATTAGGTAGCAAACAGGAAAAGCAAACCAAAAGGGGGTCGCCTTCTCGGTCAATCCTTTCTAAGGAGCTTAGCTTCCGAACCATTGAACCGAACAACCTGGTGATTCCTCTTCCATCAACAAACAGCTCTCTCGCTTTCCACGGGGAACTACTTTTCATAGGCTGATCCAAATTAGGCTTAGGCTTTTTAGGTCTTCTACGCGCGGGCATACCCTTTCTTTCTTCTAGCTAGGGTAGAGACAAGGACTTATATTAGTATACCGACCCTCCCCCTTACTCAACAGCCCCTCGTTAAGTACACTTCCTTAAGTAACGTACACTCCTCGGGTTTCGGGTTTCAACTACTTTCTTTTAGAAAAAACTTGGAAAAAGGCTTGCTTTTCGTTGATCTCTTACTGGTGAACCATCACTCGAACCTGGAACCGAAGGACTTACCTGTTCGTTGAGCTAGGCCCGTAAACTCTTTTAGGAGTTCCAAAGACGAAAAAGATGATCGAGGGCCCTTCTAGATGGAGCCTGGTTAGGTCACTTCGATCGCTTAAGCCCTTTCTGCGATAGAGTAGGCCGCTTTAGTTGGAAAGGTTATATGGTCTAGAATTCTGCCACCTGCGAAAGAAAGGTAGCGAAAGATGTTAAGAATGGCATTCCCCCCGATTGAGGAGAAAGAGCCTGTCGTAGTCCCACTAATGTAATACGGGCCAAGCCTTCGGGAGTCATCCTTATTGCTAGGGTTTCCACTCCTTGTGGAGCTTCTTTTATTTCCTCAGATAAGGCATCTCGCTAATCTCCCTTCTGTGAAACTTACTTTTAAGGGAGCAGATTCTCACCCATGCAAGCATCAGAACATGCATTCTCGCGATCTACAGAGTCCTTATGGCTTTTTCTTGAAAAAGAAAAATCAAGCTTGTTACAGAACAGACATTCCATTCTTTGCTTTCCCAGCACTGACTGACCTCTCTGGTCGGATGTTACAGTCGGCTCTACTTCTTAGTCAACTAGTAGTCTTTCAGTCGGAAATCGCTTTCACATCTCATATGACATCTGTACCAACAGATTTCTTCGGACACCAGAAAGGTAAGTAGCTACTCCAGCTGATCTAACTCCAGCCGCTCCAGCAGCTTTAGTACTTAGTTAACGCCCCAGCCCTTATCCCGCGATGAGAAGGTAGATGCGGTAAGCCAACTCCTTTCCTTCTTGCTAACAGGGCATTCTATGCCATCTTCATTCCCTTCCTTGCTTCGAGGAGCAGGTCGAATAGTCAAGGGTATGGGATATTTCCTATTCCCGGAATTAGCCATCCCCCCTTGTCTTGATTCTCCTCTTGTCTCTTCTTTGACCAGTGGCAATTTACTTATTTCATTTTTCCGGGTATTCCCACATTGGTCGAGAAATGCCTTTTGAATAACTTTCTAGTAATCCGGTAATTAATAAAGGCAATCGCCGGTACAGGGATATTCAAAGCATCTAGGAAGAAAGGACGAGCGGTTACTCTAGCAACGGATATGGCTAAAACTGCGGATACGTTCTAAACCGATTCTTTCACAACTTATTATATCACCCCCGGTTCACTTCACTCCCTAAAGGCGGATTAAGACTAAGGCTACTCTCGGGAGGCAAGGAAAGAGATATTCAATCAACCAAGCAAAGAACCGATACCACTACCACAGTCTTCACCAAGACAGCAGGAAGGCAGAGAGTCGAGACAGAAAGCCAAGACAGTCATCCAGGCATTGGTTACAGACAGGCAGACCAGAGATCGAAAGAGTCAAAGCCACGGAGAAATCCCGGGAAAGGGAAAGCCGAGAAGACCGTATTCATGTGCAACTGATTCAATAGGACCGGTTATGAACCCAAGAGCGGATAGGAGTACTCATACTCAAGGACCGGAAGCTCTCACAGCGTCAAGGCAAAGAATCACTCCTATTGGAAGAAGAGCGTTTACGCTCAGAGCTAGAAGAGTGGGAGAGAATGAAATAGCAATTGCAGCTACTTCTGTGCGTGGCTATCTTCTCCTATTGATTAACGTCCTTCAAAGAGCGTATTCTATTCCTTCTGTCCGTGGGTGTGGGACTAGACTAGTGCAATCATTCCCTTCCTCACAGCTCCTTCTTCTTCTTCATCACCAGGAGTTGATTCAATTGCTAAGAAGGCATTTCCTCCAAGAGTTTCTTCTTTCACAACAACCATGGCATGAGATGCTTATTATAGGAAGCATCTTTTTCACTCACCATCAACAGGATCAGTCAATCTCTCTTCCTCCCTCAATGCTCGTGCAAAGAAGATTGACTGATGCCATACTCAGCGCTCACATTTTTTGGCTTCCTTGACTTGAGGCCCTTTCTGGGTGTTTACTTCTGTTGATTAGCAACTTCTGATGTTTCAAGTTCCTGCCTAACAGGGGAGTAGCCTACCTCTCTTGGTGATCCGTCCCATGGATCCTTGGTGTCAGATTCCGTTCCGTCACCTTCTTCTTTCTTCTTCTTTTGATCCAACTCCCTTATGCTTCGGTGGACTGTGACTTTTGCCCTGGGATGCCTTTGGACTCTACCCAGTTTTTTCTTTGGTGGGAACCGAGGAGAGTTGCGGATCGAGTTTCTGTTGGCCATTTTCCTCCGTTATTTTGAAGGCCAACTTTATAGGTTCCTCCCTTCCAGGCTCTACATTATTTCTTTACCTTAGGATTATCGGCTTCCAGCTTGCGTTCCGGGCATGGAGATTTTGGCCATTTATATTGGAACCTTTTCTTCCACATTGGAAGGGGACTCTATTCCTTCTCCTGGATAAAGGTGTATCCATTCTTTGCTATCAGCATAACTAAGTCTAATTAATAGACCTTTTGAGAGATCTACTGTTACAAAAATTCGAGCACAGTTTCGAATACTATCTTTTGCTGGATATGCGGTTTTAACATACTCCCCAATAGAGTTTCCAATTCTTCTTCAAACCTTCGTCCAGAGGTTCAGAGGGGGGAATGGTAGCTTCACCCGGCTTGTAAAACCTCTCTGTTCTGGGATCGAAATCTGTGTCCCATCTTATCCATGCTAGACAGCTGCTCCCCATAGTGAAGTTTTCCTTTAAATCTTTAAATATAGTACTCTTACAAAATCTTCCTTGTTAGCAAATATTACTAACAAAAAGTGGCCGCCCCCCTTCAATGATTGATTTGTCTGAAAACCCCGACCTCGGTAGAAAACGAATGGCGAACCCGTCTCATCTCCTTTATTTAATAACAAGATGTGAGGCCTCCCTCAGGGTCGAAAAGCGCCCGGCGGCGCGAGTGAGCAGGGAGGGTGCATTTGTTCTAGTTGGCCAAGCGGCCCCGTCTTCCCTAGCCAGGGATTAGTCATTCAAGGATCAAAGGATCAGTTGATGCGCCGGGATGAAAGAAAGTTCTTCGGTGCGGACGAACAGATGACTAGAGGCAATGTTCAGTATTGGCTCTCACTATCGATCGGATGGAGGCGGCGCCGATTGAAAAGCGTCTTTCGACTAGCGAGTTCACGTACGGGGAGGTCCTCCGTGAAATTTTTCATTGCTCGGCGAAGTCTGATTTGAGCCCCGGTCAAACTGATCCCTCCGGCACAAGGCTTGGGGGTGGTCTCGTATTAGCAATGTTTCGATCGCACGTATCTGTCGTTGCCGATGAACCGATCACCAAGAGAAAGATTCTATAAAGAAAGCGCGTTTCAGCCATCTCCAGCTCTCTCCGAAGGGCTTGGGAGGTACTGAATATGTTGGAATTGCTTCTTTCCCCCACCACGGATGAAACCGTGACAAACTGAACGGAGGGTTCAGATAGCGAATTCTGTGACTCATTTCTCACCGCGTCTACATCTATCCCCGGGTATGATCCTAATTTCATTCTCCTGGAGGGCCGAAGAAGCAAGAAGACTCTACGGCTCAATGCCGGAGGAACGGGAAGTTGTCTAAAGCAGCTCCTCCATTGCGACCTACGACGCTTGAAAGAGAACCGGTGTAGATAGAGGAACCGGTTGCTTCTCCCCACTTCAGATCCCTCGACTGTTTCCATATATAATATAGGGCCACGAAATCTCATCCTAATGGTGTCTTCTCGGCGGATTTCTGTCGGGACATCTGAAGCCCCAGCCAACCCCCTGAAAGAACTAGTGAAGCGATCAGTATCCCACCTTACCGATGTGGAATTGATAAAGAAAAGCTTGATTGCAATGTCAGAGGGTTGTTGAATATTAATGGCATGAACAATTCATAGGGGCGGCGGGGCCGGGAAATTCATGAGGTGTATGAAAACAAGATTTCCTCGGGGGGCCGGCGCGGGAGAAGTTCTTTTTTGGGTGTTCTAAACCCATTGTCGTCCTCCTTGTCGACGCGAAGGGACGAGCAGCCCGAAAAGTCTGACGCTCTGAGGGTTTGTTTGTGGTTCTTTTTTCGTCTTCAATAACTTGGAATCATCAGGAGGGATTGGTGAAGACGGATTGAATAGGTTGATGAGTATTTAAACAACCCCTTTTCCATGCCATGAAACTCTTCATTGAATCGCGGAAGAGGCAGTTGTTGAATCGTTTTTTTGAGTGGATTCGAAAGCTTTCAGTAGAAGTCTGACTTACACGGGGGCCCCGTATACAGATCGAATTGAGTAGTAGGATCAACGACTGCATGAAAGTCATATCATTGAACGAGCAACCAGAGCACATCCGTCTCTCCGTGCCAATCATTCCATCCATTCGTCAATCCCAATCCCGATCTCCAGAGCGGAGCAGAAGAACCGAGTGAGGCTTTACTTATCCATATACCGACAAAGAGAATCCAATATATATATATATTTATATATAATATTCAATCATAATAGAATCTAAAAAATCATCAGAAGGCTACGAGGTGCATGTTCTTAGGTTACGACCAGGAGAGGAAGAGCTGGAGATGCATTGATCCCACGACTAGGAGGACTTATGTCTCGAGAGATGTTGTATTCGATGAGAGTTCATCATGCCCAGCCGACGCACATCCATTACCATATTCAGGTCTTGATACAGATCCTGATTCGAGTCATCCACCAGATTCAGATGAGCCACAGTCACAGTCGCAGCCACAGATACATCAGCAGGAGGCGATTCCATCACAGGAGCAGGTTGATTTACCTCTATCATCTGATTCAGGGCCTCTGGTATCATCTCCTTCATCATCATGCTCTCCTAGTAGTCAGAAAAGTCCTTGGAAATCAGGTATGCATTCTGCAGGTTCTAAGCAGAAGTGGAAGCAGAAGACTAAGGACAAGATCGATGGTCCAGAAAGAGAATGGAAGGGAAGAGCGATGCAGGCGGGAACTCTTGAATTAGACATGCTTCTGCTTCGAAGGCATTGTAATACTCAGACGAATCGGCATACAATTCCTTCAGAGTCCAAGGGATACTCCGCACGATCCAAGGGTAGGGGACATCCTCTTTCTGGTCGTAGTGCTCATACCACACAGTCTGATGGACAGGCTGATGGAGTCTGCCCACCAAGATCGATTCTTCCGATCGGTAGAGAGGGAAGGAGATCAAGGATCCAAGGCGTGCGAGAGCGTCGACTAAGATGTTGTTTGACCTCGGCACATGCTCAAATCTAATTCTGTCGAATTGCGCAGAGAGCTTGTGCACGAGTTCACAATAAGGCATCAGCCGAGGTTCCCGTACTTGCCACTCACCCTTGGCGTGATTGATGACTAGTAGGGAGTCACCCGTCACGTCAAGACGCTTTACTCCAAGTCTAATAGCAGCATGGATACCTGCGATAAGAGCCTCATATTCAGCCGCATTGTTAGATGCCTCGAAGCAAAGTTGGAAAGCCCTTGGAATCTCAACTCCTTCGGGGGATAGTAACACAAACCCGATTCCTCGGCCAGCTTGGTTTACCGCCCCGTCAAAGCTGAGCTTCAAGGCCTCGACTTCATCAGTGATCAGTGAAAAGAATCTCCTCATTAGGGAAATCCGCTTTTTTCATATGACAGTAGGGAAGAGGGTGATGGGCAAAAAGGTCCGCAATTGCTTGTCCCTTAACAGATTTCTGCTTCACTTCACGTAGGAGATATCAAACTCCAGGAGCTTGATTTGCCATTTGGAGACACGGGCAGACATGGTTGTTTGGCTAAAGATGTACTTTAGAGGGTCCATCTTCGCCAACAACTTAATTGGCTGGCACAGGAGGTAGTGCCGCGATTTCGATGTTGCCCATACCACCGCCAGGCAAAGCTTCTCCACATGGAGAAATTTCTTTTCATTGTCGTCGAGCGACTTGCTAATGAAGTAAATCGCTCGCTCCTTCCTACCATCATCATCGTGCTGCGCCAACACGGCCGCCATGGCTTCCGTGGTGGCAGAGACATAGAGGAGGGGCCGATCCTGCTTAGGAGGAGACAGGACCGGAGGGGAGCCTAAGTACTCATGGATGCGATCCAGAGCCCTTTGGCACTCCTCGTCCCAGCCAAATTGAGCTTCCTTCTTCAAAAGCTTAAAGAAAGGAAGGCACCTATCTGTATGCTGAGATATAAAACGACTGATGAAATTCAATCTACCCAAAAGACTCCGGACATCCTTTTGAGACCTCGGGGGTCCTGGATGGCCTTAATCTTGGAGGGATCTATCTCTATACCGCGACGGCTCACAATAAAACCTAGGAGCTTACCCGAGGAAAGACCAAATGCGCACTTCTGGGGATTCAGACGCATATTATACATTCTCATCCGCTCGAATACGGTCCTAAGGTTAGCAGGATGCCCAGCACGGGTCTTGGACTTGACTAGGATGTCGTCCACATAATCTTCCATGCACTTGTGCATGAGATCATGGAAGATGGTCACCATTGCCAACTAGTATGTCGCTCGGGCCTTTTTAAGGCCAAACGGCATAACGCGGTAACAATAAGTTCCCCATTCTACCCTAAAGGCGGTCTTGTGTTGATCCTCTCTGGCTAAGCGAATTTGGTTGTAACCAGAGAAACCATCCATAAAGGACAGCATCTCGTGGCCAGCCACATTGTCAACCAGGATATCAATCTTTTGCAAGGGGTTTGGGACACGCCCTATTCAAGTCTCGATAGTCCACGCACATGCGTATTCGACCATATTTTGGGGGCACGAGAACAATGTTGGCGACCCAATCAGAGGACCCGATAGCTTCTATAAATCCAGCCTTGAGAAGCTTTTTGATTTCCTCTCTAAACCTTAAGATCTAATTCGGGGTGCAAGCGTCGGAGCTTCTGCTTTATGGGCTTGGCGTCTGGAATCGTTGGCAAGCGATGCTCTACCAATGCCGAATCCAGACCTGGCATATCTTCATATGTCCAAGCGAAAAGCTCCTTGTACTCCAGCAGGCATTTGGTAATCTCCTCTCTTTCCTCAGGGAAAAGGGCGGCGCCAATAGGGAGGTGAATTTGATCTTCGGCCGTCCAAGTCAACGGTGTCCTCGATCACCGCGTTATACTTTCCATCGAAAGTATTCTTTGCCTCCCAATCCATTCCGGCGTTCGTCTCTTCCTCATCCATGTGACAAATTTGGAAAGTCTTTCTTCCCGGATTCTTTTCGCCTCTAAGGGCCAGTGAGATAGTGTCCTGATCCATTTCAGAACCATTTATAAAAACTTGGACATCTATCCGTCTGTCCTCGAGGGCTAAGCAAGGGGTCCCTTCGACTGGCGAAGGTTCCACTCGGTCAACCGCGACAGGATCCGGGGAAATCCGTTGGAGAAAGTCTCGCATCTTATGTACGCGGGTCAAGTTTGGCGCTCGGCCGGAATCGGCGGACACGGTCCACTCTTTTAGCCTTCAAGTTGCCTTTAAACATTTCAGCACAAGATCCATTATGCAACACAGATTTACCTCCCCCCGGGGTGGGAGAGAACAGATCACTCAACAACAGATTTTGAATCCCACCCCTTCGAGCTCCACTTACTCCATCAAAGGAAAGGAAGAAAGCCAACCTGCTCACCTGCAGCAACTCAACCTCTTCTGAGGGAGATTGCTTTTATGGAAACAGTGGCGCAGGAAAAGAGGAAGCAATCACCTAGCCACCTAAACAACCAGAAGAAAGACACTCCAATCAAGGCACAAAGGATGAGACTTAAGCTCGCCTAGCCGCCTGCTACTCAAGGATGCTACTAAAGCGCGGAAGAGTCACGAGTGAGGGACAAGAAGTCAAGGACCTCCCCTGCCCCTCAATGACGATGCTGTCGTTAGATGCCATGCCTTCTTCTCTTAGTTGTGCTTCCGCCCCAAGGGTGACGAACTAGGCTCTGATACCAAGCTCTGTAAGCTCTACATAACGCTCTCGCTCTTTAGGATTCGGTAGGCTCGTTCCTTTTGTAAACTCCACTCGCAGGCGTCGCGGAGCTCGTACCGTATACTACGCTACGTTCGCTCGACTAAAAGCTCGAAAAGCTCTAATAGCGAGACTAAATACGGTGCAGCTCGCAAGGGGTTGTTAAACCAACAAGCGAGCAAGAAAGGAAAAGGTGCAAAGCAAGCTTCCGTTCTTACTTGTTGTACGGTTGGTGCGAGACTGAATCCGAATCAAAGCCGCAGGAAGAGAGAAAAGCAGAACCAGTATCAAGAGGGGTCAACAAGAGCATCAAGCAGAAAGAGCAAGTCATTACTGGGATTCCGCTCTGACTTGACTTCCGTTTTACATACTAAAATCAGAAGAGCGAGCGTAAATAAAGTAAGAAGAGTAGAGTAAAGAAGTACGGTTTGTTCAAGAGCGACCTTTTCAGTTCTCGCTCTTGTCTTCCTCGCTCTCGCCGTTATTGTCTAGTTCAAGTATTGCTAGCTTAGCTCTTGTTGTCTGGCTCTTGTCTTTCAAGTTATCTCGCCCTTCCGCGGGACGGACTCACGACTAACCGTACATTTAGAGCGGAAAAGAAAAGAAGAGTCAAGTCGGTTTGTCCGGAGCGAGACAAAATCTGTTTCAGTGGAAAGCGTGCTAAAATGGATTGACAAACCAGCAGTAAGAAAGCCCACAGAGATAGAGCGCACAGAGGGGAGCGTCGCGAGACTGAATCCTTATTACTCTCCTTATCACCGCGAAACGAGACTACTGACTACTAAGAGTTCAGTCAAGCGAGCGATGAAGCGAGCCCAACAAAGATAGTCATCCTTACCCGCTACACGAGTCCGACGGACAACGGACGACGGCTAGAACTCGCAGTACTCATAGCGTAACGAGTCTACAACAAGTTCAGTCAAGCTTCTGATCTCAGCTGCTCTTTTCTTTACCCCACACTGCTAAAGTCAGAAGCTAAAGAAACCTAGAGAAGGATAAATAGTGTGTGTCTGTCTGTATACGCCAAAAATCCGCACAGATCTCACTGTCTACTGGAGCTATTTGGAATCCAAGCCCAGTTTCCTACCTTATTCCCTACCATCTCTACTTTTTCCAACATTAGCATCTTGCCTCACACCCCTATCACCCATGGTTCACGTCCTCGCTGCTTATCCACTACAAGAATAAGCAAGGGACCAAACCTTCATCGCTACCAACCCGCTATTCCTAGCCCTCATCCAAAACCCTTCTAAGCCCGATCCATCCACTGAAAGCGATCCCGTAACTACCCTGTACAAAGCAAATATATCAGTCAGGGGGTTACGATGATATATGACAACGAGAGAGACCAAAAGCGCTAAGGGGCGCTACGCTAAGGCTGTGCAAGAGATAGAGGAAATAGAAATCCGAGTATAGGCCTTTTCGTCCCTATCGTATTCGCCTTGTCTCTAAACTAACCCCTTGCTTCACTACTTTTGATATGCAGAATTAGCACTCTTTCTATACGCATGTCGAGTCGATCTCGAAGTCCAGGTTATGGAAGATTTTTGATTCCCGGAATCGGACGATCTCAGTGTTCGTAAAAATGACCTAAAACCACTTAGTTTCTACTCAATGTGGGGCATTTGACATCAACGATTCAAAATGAGTACTATAAATAAATATTCTTAGCCGTATAGTCCACACCTCAATGATTTGAAGAGCTTGGTTCGACGATGTGATAAGTAATTCTTTGGATAGGCTATGTCAATTGTCCGAATCATTACCGAACGAGCAAACCCGAGTGAACGAGGGCACTGGCTCAGTCCTATTAAACAAAGAAATGGTCAATGAGAGAAGAAAGAACGGAGCAATAGGATTCCCACGCGTTAGTATAACCCTTCGAATACAGAGTAGCCAGTTCTTTGGCGATGAATTGATCTAATCTATCGGAACTGGAGCAGGTGAAAAAGGAACAGGGCTTTTGTCACCCCAGTGAGCTCTTCAAGTTGAGAAGGAAGTATTTATTGAATTGACCAAGAACCTACAGAATCTAATAGAATAGTCCGTCCATCAGCAAAGATTCGTTGGTGGGGAGTGTGGATTCAGTCCAACGCTTCGAAAGATCCAGTCCACTTTCTTTCGTTATGGAATAAGGATTCATACGCCGTGTCAAGTCTCAGATAGAAATCCCAACTTATTCTGGTCCTGTCCTATGGTCTTCTCCTCTATACCATCTATCCCCCTCTGGCCCGTCCTGTACCAAACCTACTGTCTTTCGAAAGCCAAGAAATCGGAAAGCCGCATTTTCTATCGCCACCGAACGCATAGTATTAGTATACGGGAGGGGGGCTTTCGATTGGGTTGGTGTTCAGTGTCAGTGAGATTTGAACATCGGTCAGTCCAACTCAAAACCCCGTTGGGTAATTCTTCCCCAGCCCCTTCCGACTCCGCCCTCCCGGTTCACCTAGATCCATAGACCGGCTTGTACAATACAAGTCATGTCTGTCAAGCGCTTAACATAAGTGAAAGATCTGCTCCCCGTCAGAGGAACCATTTGGATTATCTTACAGAAGACCTCAGTTATCGCTCGCTTTGCGTTGCTAGCTGAACGGACAGCTTTCTCGCTTGCTGGAAGCTGGAAGGAAGACTTTTAAGAAAGCTTGAACATGGTGAGGTGCCCTCATATTTGAATCAAGCCCCTGAATCGTCGAAGGAAAGACAAGAATCTCTTCCTCTTGAGCTTGAGACCCCGACTGAGAAGATTCTGCGATTCGGATTCCGTCTACACTATAGTAGCTAATACAAAGCTCGCTTGCAAACTGACTGTACTTCCTCTTCGTCACTAGCTTGTTTTCCTCTACGATTTAGAAAAGAAAGTCGAACTCCCGCTTGCTTGACAGTTTGCTTTCCGGGTTGTTGGTTACGTTGCTGCCATCAAGCTCACCGTCTCCTTTCATACCAAAAGATAAGACCCGCTCTCGCTTGGCCCTCTCCCCGCCCGAGAGTGAAAACACTACTCCGTCCTCTAACTGACAACCCATAGGAAAGGAAGGAATCCGACATCGATTGAAAGCACAAGCGGTACGGTAAGAGCAAAATGACCTGTCTTATTTGCTATTACCGATGAGAAAGCGCTTAAACCTCTCTTCTTTCTGTGAGTCTACTTAACTGACTGAAAAACGGGAAGGCAGGTTTGAATGAGTGACTTCCCGATTGAAGCGAGTTCCGACGCTGCGCCGTTCCGCCAACGTACTCCGACTTGAGCTCAGATAAGACTCGCTCAACCCAAAAAGTTCCTGTTCGACTGAAACTCTTCTGATCTCGCCTCTTCTCCTTAGGCTCACGGGACTCGTCAAAATGTCTGCACGTAATAGGGCGTTGCTTGCTGCTTGCTGGCTAACGCGCCTTACTAGCCCTAGCCCTATTACGTAAGGGCTTTGAAGCCGTAGCTTGCTCCCCAGACAGTCTCTCTTTTCCCAGTCGTACCCGAGCAGCCCACTCCCAACCAACCTTCACTCACTCAGTCGTAAGGCTGCATCTGAACTACAGTGGCTTCAATCCGAGTCCGGGTCCCGGGCTGGCTGCATCGGAGAGGGGTAGAAGCAATGGATCGAGTGTATTGATTCCATTTCTTCTCGTCCATCGAATTGGGGATCATATCTCCTAGTCTTGATCTACCCGGTCCCCTCGGAATGAGATAGAGATGGAAGCGGGAGCGGAGAGCCCCAGCTGGAGGGAAGGTATTTGGTAACCAGGCTGCTTCCTCTCCCTCTCCCTCGACTTAACAGTCTTTTCCCTAAAACAAAAAGGCCTATCAGTCGAGAGCTAAAGCCCATGCAGTCTTGAATCTGTATCCGAAGGGGACAGACTCGTCGGCAACCCCTGTCCCCAGTTGGTTCGGATAGGCTGCCTGATGACCTCCATCCGTTTTTGATACGTACATGGATGGAATGGATGCATTTCCTGCGTCAGATTGGTCCTTCTCAAGCACCCAACCCAATATGCAATGCTCTCCTGGTCTCACCTACATTAGCTATTCATTCCATTCCCAAACAGCAATGAATCCGGTTCAACATTCGTGACTTCGGCCATCCCGGGTGCGTTAATTCCCCTCGTGTTGGACGTGAACCCTGACCTATAAAGCGGGACGGGGACCTTTCTGCGCACCCAACTCAATCTCTCAGGGCTAGGGATGCGATAAGGGGAATGTAACCTTTGATTTTTGTACCAGGCAAGGGGAATTCATGCTATTTCCATTTCTTCACATCCCACCCGTCTCGTAGATAGCAAGGTAAGTGGATTGTTGCTCGTGACAAGGCAAGGAAATTCCTCCTTCGACCAGCCAGCCGATAGGGATACGGGCGAGGGTAGACAAGATCCTGGCACGTTCCAGGCTGACCTCCGCCAAAGAACGTCCCAACGTCAGATACTGAATGAGCGGCAAGAGACACGTTTAGAAGCTTCGTATGATGAACGACCGACCCGTCGGCGAGAACTATTCCGACAGGGGGGGGGGGGGGGCTGTGTGTGGTTGCCGGCAGCTGGGCGCTGAGATGGAAGGGAGGGGAAGGAATAGTCCCTTTTTGAGAAGGAGTCAGACCTAATGACTCCTTGCTTATTACGTACAAGACGCTTTTCTATTTACGAGCGAGATGCCGTACAAGATCCTTACAAGATTTCCTTGTCTGCATCCTTATTACAAAATGTGAATGAGTTTACATTTAGAATGAAGTAGGGGGGAAAGAAAAAGGTGAAGGAGAGGAAGCTGGAAATGGGGACAAAGAAGAAGACTATGACTATAAGAACGAAGAGAGCGAAACTGAAGAGGATGAGGAGGGTGAAGAAGAGGAAGGAGATTCAGAAGATAATGAGGGAGAAGAAGAGGAGACCGGAGAACGGGAAATACCAAAACAGGGAGGCGATCGGCAAAAGACTCTTTCAACTGATCTTGACTTGACTTCCGGAGGAACGGCTTTAAAGGCCAAACCAACCCAGGATGTGGAAGTACGGGTTGAGCCTAGAACGCCACCCTCAGTGCAGATTGAGGCTGTTGATATTCCAGCCCCCGTTCTTACGGATCCGGGAATGGATGCTGAGATTTCTGAACGGATAAGGCTCGTAGAGGATTTGAAAGGAACGCTTTCTTTGTTGCCCTCCTCATTAAAGCGCGCCCCCATTAGCGATGACTTGTTGGCCCTATGTTGTAAGGAGGGATAGATTTGGGGCCCTGGAGGAGTATCCTGACTTCTTCAGACGCGTTCCACAACACCCGATGTATGAGTTGGGTGGTGACTCTGGCCACATCTTCGAAGCTTTAGCTAGGCTCCTCTGGCGCACGTACATCAACCCTCTCCAATATACGTTAAGTCTCGAGGTTCTGGCTTTCACTCCAGACAAACCTTCGGAACGTCTAGATCAAATCCGCGATAACCTTTCAGGCTGTGTAGTGACAGGATTTGATGTAAGGCACGTGAATGCGTGGCTTATAGAGGTTGAGAGGAGAAAGGCAGAGCTAGAAGAGGCCAAGAACGAGGTTGAAGAGGCTAGGAAGATTCTGGGGGAAACTGTCAAGCCCCCCCATTATGAAAAGTAAGGCCTATGTTGACGGGTAAGCTAGAGGGGAGTCATCAGAGAGATTAGATGTGAAACAATCCATATTAAGTATTAAGCTTTCTTTTTCAGCCCAGCCAACCTTTTCTCCAACTCTCCTATTTCTTGAACGAGGGCGTTCTTCTCTCCCTCAAACTCTAAAAGCTGACTTGAACGTGTTTCCCCGGCCAGTGGACGTCTTCTCCCCCTATCGATTCATTCCGACTTCTTAATCAATCCGGATTAGTCGGATCGCCTTCCATCAAGAAATGAATCAAGAAAGATGGACACCCGCTGGATCACCTTCAATCGGTCGGTGGATCGAGTTCAATACCGATCATCCCTCCCATCGTATCCTATTCTTTGCTCTCAGAGGCGGCAGGTGGCCGATGAAAGAGGAATGATTGAATCGAAGGATGGCAGCACTAGAGGTAGAATCTTTATCATACTTCTATAGGCTATAGGCTTCAATCTTTCTTCGGAAGATATATAGCCGAAGGCAGGAAGCTTTAATGAAGGGAAGGGAAGGCTAACTGCTCATGAAGACCTGTTCACTCGAGCGTAACGGAACTTCTAACTGAAGCTGCTAACGTTTTTCAGCAGGGTTAACTACAGGTCTTGGAAAGCCAGGCAGCTCAGGCAGTTCGGCTTGAAGACAAGACTCGTAGCGTCGTTGCCTAAAACCTTTCCTCCATGTCGTGTGAAACATCGGGATGATCTCATTCATTGCATAGGCACGAGCCAGCACATACTTCTGGCCAAGGAAGGGCGAAAGGGGGGAATCCCTTGTTTGTTTGCTTTAGAGAGATGAGACCTCTATAAGCGATTTGAAGCTATTCATTGGGAGGAATCAACCTAGCATTCACTCCTTCTTCATTAAGCATTGGGCGATCCTTTCTTTCGAGAGATCTGGCACTTTCTTTAGATGAGTTTCTCTAACGACCCTGCTTCTTAGGGGTTGTCCCTCCCTTAGCTCTCAAAAGATGCTTTTCTTTCGCATTTGTCGACCAGTGGATCGGAGCGGAACTATGTGTGCCCGATTAACACACTGAAAAACCAATATCAGCCAAGGAAGATTTGTACCTGCTGTGTGCCATGACTCCTCGAGGGCTAGGATGTCTTGAAATGATCCCTTTTGGGACGGATAAAAAAATCTCGTTTTTCAAATGAGTTTCTTGCGCTTTATCTCAAAAAAAGCTCACTGGATAAATTATCTCATTGGGAGGAAATGGGGCGCATTCGGCTCTACCTCTCGCGGCAACCCATCGTCGTGGTCGAACGTGGAACATCAATGAAGAACTTCTCAGAACGACCGCTAGGGGTCTTCTATTTGATCTATAAATCGCATGTCGGCAGCGCACCCACCAGTCTTCTTATTCTTCTTTAAAGTAGACCACTTATAGCTAAAGGAGTGGAAACCCAACTCGATGGCCAGCTTCAGTTAAGAGGTAGAACCAACAGTTCGTCTCGTTCAACATGGGAAGCCCCTCACGAGGATTGAATCATGAAGATTCGAATTGGGACGAGGGGTAGTGGTCTTGTTTCGACGAAAAGGGAGAGAAAATACGTCACATGAGCAAGTTGAGACCACTTGTCAACGGCTGAAAAAGAACCTTTGGTTAGCCCTACGGAAAATAGGAAAAATCTTCTGTTCAGAGCAGCTCTCTCTATGAAAATGAAAGCCGGAATCCGAAATAACCTTAAATGAAAGAGAGGGAAGCGAGAAGACCTTGAACCACACAAGATCTCCCTCCTTCGAGGAGCGAATGGCCCAATCACTGATAGTTTTTGTTGCAGCCGCACTTTGATGCGACTGCCTCGGAACTGGAACAATATAAAGAAGAATGACCCGGTGCTTGAAACATCGATACGCTTTTTATACTGCTGAGACATACTTCTGGTCCGCCTCCCGACTGAAGAAGGAGGTTCAACCGGACGACTCACGCAATAGGCCTTCTCCTTTCTTAGTGAATGGAGGCAGCTTAGAACACGGCCGAAGAGAAGGGCGAGAGTAGAAGTACGCCCCGAAACAGAGGAAATCGTTGCAGACCAAGTCCCGAGAGGAACCAATACGCTCAAAAACCACTGAATTTAGGCTTCAAGGGTGGTTCCGCAAAGGAATCGAATGTAGTTCATTCAAGGCTCAAGACAGAATTAGTGGGAAGCGCATCCATCTCTATACATCAACGGGTTTGGTGCAAAGATTCTCTCATTATGTAGTACCAGGATCGTCATCTGTCTCAGTGCCACCGAACTCGCACTTTATCAAAGATATTTTCAATGAAAGACCAGATTGGGTTGGTGTTCAGCGACGAGTATCCCCATATCTCTTAGCGGAGTGAAAGCAGCTTGGAACACAACCGAGGGGAAGATCGTCGAGGAGAAGGAGATCCTAATACTAGAATACTATCCCGGAAAGTCTTAGCGTCCGTTTTGGTACCGCCAGGGTTCTTGTTATTTCAATACCGTCATCGTAGCGAGAGGAATAAGAGAAGAAAGCTCCCCTACCATAGATAGCCCTACATTAGATATTACCACCCACCGACCACCTGGCGGTTTTGTTCCTGAAAGCATAGCTACGCCGTTGTATTCCTTCATCTATCAAGTGATGCACGAATCTCACTCCACCAATTAAGCAAGCGAACGAGCAAAGGAGACAGATTCAGAAACACATCTTTGTCTGATAGATGATCTTCAGGAGTTGTAGGAATAGAGATAGAGTCTAAAGTCTGAGGAGGGGTAGGCACGGGGAAGGTAGCCGCTGAACGGTAGGCTGGCCTCAAACAAACCAATATCAGACTCCCCCTTATAGGAAGGCTGCTTTTAATCCAACTGACCCCGGAGCGTGCGCCAGGCATCAAGGCCTACTAACACCAGCATAAGCCCCCGATCCCGCTACACAACTCTCCTTCTCGAACGTCCGGGTCAAATAAGAGACGACCTGGATCTAGCTAGACTTCAAGGCTGTCAACGGCAGATCCACGATTGACGTTTGAGTTTTAACTAGGAACCTAGTCACGGATCTTCGCCTTGCCTCAAACTTGGCTCATTACGCCTGCGAGTGTGACTTTCCCCACCCCCACCCTCCAACATCTTTATTGAGGATCCGGTCTATTTATTATATTAACTAGCCCCAGTCCCGCGAACGCCGCTTATTAACTTAACGCCGGCGGGTCTGAACCCCCTAGTGTTAGCGTATGAGACAGAGAAGGGAACACCAAGACTTTATTCGTCCCTCGAGCAAGGCCTTTCTTTGTTTAGCAGTCGCCCACGGCAGGGGAAGATTCTGAGAACATTGAAATCGACTCTCTGAACTAGCACTGCTAGTCTGCAAATCGTTTACGCGTTAGGACCGAGCCGGAAACCGTCAGAGAAAGAAACGACTGAACCCAACCTGCTATACCTACTTCGACTCACCTATCACCCAGCCGGGAGGACAGACAGGACCTACGACTGAAAGATAGCCAGAAACCGGAACGAGACCCAGTCAAGCTACACCGGCTTGGGAAAACCATCCTCACGTTACCTTTCAAGTCTCACGTCTGAGAGAGTTCCAGAAGCGGCAAGCCTGTGTTCTCAATCGGCGAAGTTAGACGACCTTCGGGCAGAAGTCCAAGACAAGAGGTCAACTTAGGGACTAACAATCCTCGGCCAACAACCAAAAGCAAGAATCAATCTCCCGAGATGATCAAGGCAGTGACCGAGCAGCTCCGTGAGTATAGCGAATCGCCTGGACGTACGATGAGATGCCAGGACTCGATCGGAAGTAGAGCACCAGCTCCCGATCAAAGACGGTTTCAAGCCAGACAAAGAACTCGCCCGGCGAATCAGACATTGAAAGTCAAGGAGGGGTTGTTAGATGCCGGCTTTCTTAAGCCTATTCGCTACGCTGAATGGGTATCAAACATTGTACCAGTGGTCAAGATTCGAATCTGTATCGACTTCCGAAATCTCAACCTGGCAACCAAGACGAAGACAGTAATAGGAAGAGGTAAGCAGCAGGAGAATCTCTCCCTCTCGGGTGCGGTCAGTCAATCGATCCTCTTTATTTGTATGAATCCCTGCCTCGCCTCAGAAGCATCGGTCGCAGTAGCCGAAGCGTGTAGGATCAGTTCGTTAGCATCGGTACACGCTATCTCGGTTCAAAGGCATGGTTGACCGATCCTGGGCAAATAGCTAGGAGCCCGGTCACACATGGATCATGGCGGTCACAATCCCGCTAGTGAAAGACTCAAATTGCATGTTCACCAAGCTCATCGAAATAAATGAGATCGATTTGACTGGAGAAATTCCGTTAAGATCATGGGTAGCCTGGTAACACAATACCTTGGATCACGGGTAGCACGCCACAATGCCAGTTAGCTTTTTTGCTTGTGAATCTTAACCGGTGCTTCTTCCCGAGTTACGTGCAAGAGGAATTGTTCCTTATTCAGGATTAATGAGCGTACGAATCGGCCGACTCATTTTGGTAAAAATCGGCAGTTCCAGATTACTCGAGTAACATATGCCGATAATAAATGGACATAAAGGCAGTCACTAGTTGCGGTTTCGAAAGAGGAAAGAAGAAGACAGGTGGTGGCCCGCGTAACCGAATCCAAATCTATAAGGACGGTTACTTATAGAAATAGTATAAATAGTAGTCTTTGTTTTGTATTGTATTGTACATCCTTCGATCAATTCCCCAAAGCGGATGAATGAAATACTCGCACAGCGAGCTTGACTTTGAGTCTCTTTTTCATAACTTAGATTAGCGACATAACTTATATTAGCGAATAGCTTTTAGAACTCTTCGAACAAAAACAGGTGAGGCTCTCCCACTCGTTTTCGTCCGAATATTTGTTCTCTCGAAGAACCTCACCGTCATCGAGTTGGCACGCCAAATTAGACCCCTTCATAGTAATATCGGAATTGGATTTCCGAAAGAGAAAGAAGGACCCCGACGGCCCGGATCGTCAGAACAATCGCCTGATCAAATCACATTCGAGGTGGCCGTACAGGCATTCAGCTTCACTATCCCTCGAGGTCGAGAGGCGTCTTCGGCCTGTGTCGGCGCGGTCGGAGTGTTTTTCTTTACCAACAACTAGACTATACGTATAATCTGTATAATAAGTAGAATCTTTTTTCTATGGATTTTCTTTATTCCTTTTAAAATAAAGAAATAAAGAACCCACCATGATATCTACCCCCACTTATTATTCCCGGGGGCTCGGGATTTTATCAAGAAAACAGAACTATAGGAAATTCGAGTGCTTCCTCAGAAAACCTTTCCGAACGTCCATGCCAATTGAAAAAATGGGTTGTCTCGCCCCGCTACTAAACCAACGGGAGAGGGAAACCCATGAGAAGGTATTGGCCCGAGTCAATTCCCGTTCCGAAGGGGCTGGGCTCTCCAGTCCAATAGTGCTTCCCGGGCAAGATGAGGGGCGGGCGAGATGAAGAACGATGATTCTTAGGAGGGAGAAGAAAGCATGATTGGGAGATGGGGAGGTCAATCGCATGCAGGGTTTCCTTTCTCGGTCTCATCTATCTCTATAGTCTAGTCCGCTCAAGACAACCCCCTGACCTAATGAATTCCTAGCATCCGCCGACCGGCTACATACGATGATGCCCAGCAACCTTTTTTGGCTTCCCAATAGAGATCTTCTTCACTTCTTAACCGGTTAATGAAGAGCTCCACTTCTTCTTCTTTCTTGTGGTTCACCGCTATTGGTTTCATTCAAGCTTATGTTGTTCTCAGGCAGGCTTAGAGGGCAATGAATGCCATTGTTAGGACCGGCGTTTCACTATCCTACTTTGGTTTCTCCTCTCTGTCCGGTTCCTAGGTATCTGTAAAAAAACGGGTTTCTTCCGCGCATGAAATCATAGTGAAGCGAAGCATGAACATGAACGTGAATTAGTTTAAGATTCGATTTGGATAGTCATTGGTCTTCCTCTTCTTCCTCCACTTTTCGACTTCATGGAAAGAAGGTTAGCTTGACCCGAGATGACCTACCCTTGACTTGAGATGATCTACAGGGGGTTTGGATACGGATACTGTTATGATCCAATTTAGCTAAATAGAGAGATCAAAGCTTTGAATCTCTCTTTTCCGGGAGTATTCTATGGAAAAGCCAACCCGATGCTTGCTCTAGTTATAGATGCCGGCTTAGCTTAATGAATGGGTAATGATGAGTCTATATGAGAGTCTTTCTTGTTCCCACTTCCGGTTTTAAACATACTACTCGATTAGGATCATCTTATTGACCCAAAGTATGAAACGAATGATTGTCCTTTCTTAGTAAGGAACCCTCCAGTTTCGTCTTCCAAGACATCCCTCGCTCTTCTCCAAGTCATGATCGCGAGTGAATTCTTCTGTTTTCTGCTAGCCGATGTAAACAATAGTGCAGCGTAGATCACCGGGCATGAACATCATACCAACACTTGTATTCCTGGGTATGTATTTGGTCCAGTGAAGGGCTTACGCTGTTGTTCGCTGCTCTCCGAGCCCCGCTTTGACTTTCTTTAGCTACATATGGGATTGAATGACTTCGACGAGAGGCTTATCACATTCTCGCTCTCTGCTCTGAGCAGGATTGGCGTTTTCTATTTGGATTATGCTATTGCTCCAGCCGGGTATGGGAGGAATATGGATTGGTTTCATAATGACGTTCTCGGATATAACTACATGTGGTTCTTCTTGACCCGCTTGAACATTTCAGATGAACTGCTATTGGATGGACGGCGTTGGCATTATTGAGAAGGCTATCTCGCTCTTTTCTATCAACTAGAGTCGAGTCAGGGCAACGTGACCACAGATAAAGGCGTCTAGGGGTAATGAAAGTCACCCAAACTTGAGTATACAGGTTACGAGGCTCGGATTGAGACTCATGAAAGTGTTATTACCAAGCCAAGGAGTTTCGGCTTTCTTAGAAAGGGGGGTTTCTCTCAAATGAGTTAACCATATCAAAGCGGCGATTTGGAATCTATCAATGTGTTAAGCGGATCCATGTTGAAAGGGTTTCGTGGTGTACGGTGGCGTACAATCATTTCGGTAGCTGAGCTAGCGTGTAGAGAGTGGTGTCGCAGGTACACCTGGGGATGGGCTCACATCCCTCCGGAGGTCCTTCGATTGAGCGAGAGTTGTGCTTGAGTTCTCTGTTCGATCGGAAGGGTCAGCTCACGAGCTGTGTGGTCTCGGTATGCCGAATCGCCAAAAAAGAAGCACATATTGAGATGCACGTTTCTGGATCTGGAGGAGCTATCGTGGGTTGAGAGCGTATAGCGGACCTCTGCTTTCGTAGGGCCGAAACGATCGCTTTGCCCTCGCCGCAACTAGTCAGTCGTCTGTTATCCGGAAGGGTCGACTTTCACCAATCCCGGAGCTGGTCCGGCTCCCCTCCCCTCTATCTAGATACCATACCAACTCTATACCAAAAAAGTGAACTTGTGCTCCGCCTAAAGTAGTTGGTTCACTTGTGCTCCGATAAAGCGGTGAAGAGGAGGCAAGAACCCGTCCAGGCGGCAGGAGAGGTCGCCCTTCCACTCTCATCACCGCGCTTTTCGTTTTTTCATTCTTCTTTCGCAGTGGAGAAGTGGTTCTTGTTTAGATGGAATAAGCCTTCCCAGATGGCCCATCATTAATGGAGTAGCGCGTATTCCTAGTTGTTGATAGGAAAGGAACTACGCACTCTATCTATCTCTCAACGAACCCTATCTTTATTTTGATTCGTTATGTGATCTATGATCAAAGTAGACGAATCAGTTCATTCTTTCAGTAGCTCAGACATGTTTGTTCTACTAATTGACCGAGGTCGCCCGTACCTTATAATATGAGTATTCGTCGTCGTCCTACTTTGTACTTTTTGTTCGTTTCGTTACTTCTTATTCGAAAAGTCGTCTGGAGCGTCGACTTTTCTCAGTTGAAAAGGTAGGTTCTATAAGAAAGGAAGGGTAGTTTTCCAGTGGGAAGGAAATCCCGAGCGTAAGGATGGGTTGTATGGCTTTCTTTCTTTCCCCGAGCGTGTAAGCGAGTTAAGGTAAAGCGAGTTCTTTCCGTGCAGTGTGATCGAGTTCTTTCCTTTCTTTCCGGGACCTTCCGGGAAGCGAGGTAAGGCAGGTCACCGAGGTAAGGAAGCGAGGCAAGCGTTAGCTTGCTTAGCTGACTAAGCTAAGGCGACCTTTAGGTCGGACCGATAGACGGGTTGGAAGGAGACTCCGTTACTTGGCTTAGCTGACTAAGCTAAGGATATGAAATCAATGAAGTTTGCTTTATAGAGCGAAGGTGCGGCTTTGCTTACAAAACTAAGTGAAGGATAGAAGTGGCAACCTAAGCTCCCGGCACTACCTATTGAAATACTCAACTGGGACTCCGAACCTCTTGCTGCTTTGCTGCTTAGTAAGGGCCTTACCTTAAGTACATGAGGCTAGGCTCCGGAATCCGATTCGGACACTAAGCCAACATACTTTTTTTTGCCTACTTGCTTTCATGGTTGAAGTTTGAGCTCTTGCTTGCTTTCATTTTCATTAAGTAAGGTTATGTTATGAAATAAAGCCACTGACGCTAAGACGCGGGGGGGGGGGGGGGGGGGGGTGGTTGGGAGTGCTATTATGGGCATTTGTTCGGCCTTCCACGTCAGCGGACAGAGTCCTCTTGTTGGACTGCAGGATGGTAGCCTCCTTGCCCGAGGCTAATTGGTTCATTTTTGGGGACTTTCCACTATATGAGCTAGGAAACCCCGTCTTTTGAATGAATTAACAAATCTTTTCCCTCCGTGGAGTGAGATCATCACGAGAAGGTTTTAGAAAACCCGGGATTTTCGCTTAAAGACCGATTTCTCTCCGTAGACTCAGATCCAAATCGAATCGTTTTGAAAACACCGTCTTTTTGGCTTAAAAAGACGCGATTTACGAAAGAACACGAACAAAGAAGAAGCGGGGAAGCCTTAGCCTTATTCAATCAACTACAATAAGAAGAAGGACAGGCCTGCACCTAGGAAAAAATCCAAAACGTCGAGGGTGGCTCACAACCTATTATTTATATTACACAATTAGTTGTGAACATAGTCAACCTCCTACTAAAAGAGGGAGACCCATCTCCAGGAAAGGGGCAGCTACCTACCCTTAAGAGCTAGGAGCACTCTTAGGCGATCCTGCTTATTCACGTGAGCAAACTAGATCCCGTGGGGTAGAAAGGGCGGACCCTTGGCCTTGGGGACAAGAACAAATGGCGCGAATGAGCAAGCAGCCTTCTTTATTGAGCGGGAAGTAGAGGAAAGGCCCTGCTAGGTCTAGACTAACAAAGCCCAACCCGCCTTTTTCATTAGCTGCTGGAGAAAGAATGTAGGGTGTGGTCTCTCAATAGACTCAATTAGGTAGTCCTGGGGCGAGACCCTCTTAGCCGAGCTCTTTTATTAATAGATCCGGGCTTGGGGTACCTTTATCTCCACTTTCAGTACAGGGCAGCTATCCATAGCCTACCTAACAACAACCCGAACCACCCCTATTTATTAGTTATTAACAGCGGAGCCCCGGAGCTCGGAGAGAGCTACTACTAATGCAAGCGAGAAAGAGCCGGAAGAGCTAGTCGCCTGAGTCTTGACTGGGACTTTTACCCTAGCTGGGACAATATCAAATTGGGCCAATCAGCAACCGGCACCACGTATGGAGCGGTAAGAAATGATGGGCTATCTTTCCTCATGGGTTGGGTCAAGAACAAAGGGAACGAAGGATCCGTAGGCAAATCTATACTTATATAATATAAATGAATGCGCGAGCACGGACGCAAAAGCAAAAGAACCCTTGGGTGGGGGAACCTTTTCCCACCTGTAAGTACACGAAAAAAGGGGCGATCCCCTTCTATACGAAAAAACCGAACCACGACTTTTATTTATTACCAAAATAGAGTGCTTGGTCGGAGATAGCTGCTCAGGAACAGCTCGCCTAGGCACGATCGCAGACAGAAATGACCTAACAAGAGCTGCAAGCGAGAAAATCCAGAAGAGATAGGATAGTCGACTTAGTCTTGACTGAGCTTTGACCCTGCTACGAGAAGAGCTTCGGAGGAGGGATTTTCAATTCAATTACTTTATCGAGATCGAGGAAGAAGACGCAGGCTCCCCATATAGTCAATCTGTCTATTCCAGTATGGCTGCATTCAGGCTAGTATGATGTCTCGGTACATTCTTCCTAGCCCTATGTTGTTTGACGGGACTATATCTACTCTCTTTTAGAACCCGATTACGTGAGATGCTTTAAACTCGAGATTCTTATAGATGGAACTGGCCATAGAATCGATAGACTGAGATCTAATCATCGGATGCTTCTGCTCAAGACCTACTTGGTTTGGTAAACAGGGATCGGTCAGCCTTCTTTTCCATTCTTTTCAGACAAGACAATTGGATCACATTTGAAAGACAGATAAAAGGCGACTTCGGGGAGAGATCTACCTTGATTGGTGTGACCTGATTATGAGTACACAGATTGATTGGGTTTCACAGCTGAGAACTCGAATTCTACTTCAAAGAAGGGCTTTCCTCGCTCTCGATTGCTAGTAACCTATGTTTTAACGAGGAAGGATCTCAAGCCCTCGGGCGCTATTGATATGATATAGAAAAAGGTATCACGGAACGAAGAACGAACGAGAGTCCTTTGCTCCTCTGGGATATCCTTCTACAGTTGGATTCTCTTTCCTGAGTAACCAAATGTGAAACTGATTGGGGAATGGTGGACTTCGACCCCGGTGTTGTTGTGCCCATGCGAGTAGGGCGACGAAGGTTGTCAGCTTTCTTTGAGATTTAGTGTTGTCAGGCCTTTCGATGCCACCAAGTCCTAATGATGGGCTAGTCCCAATGGAAGGTTCAAGTAAGGCGCTTTGCCTTTTGCCGAGTGCTCATTCAATCCTGATCCCCGATCTGTTTTTGAGTCTCACATCAGTTGATTCGAAAGAGCCTTCTTTAGAGATGTGACAGTCTGACTGAACTGAGCTCGCTCCATCTCTCAATCAATCTGTCCAATGATGGCACAAACCCAATTCTACTTTTTTATGGAATTCAAAGATATGAATTAACATCTCGATCGGGTGAGTGTTCATCATCAGCAAGCGCATTCTCAGAGTTCTCATTCTCATCTTTTATCTGTTCTAGCTCATTCACCGATTCTGGTAACCCATTTTATATGGGAGAAGGCTGCTTTCAATCGAGGGTGTTAGACTCAGCTCGCGCATCAACCACTCGCGTCAGAAAGGTTGGAATTGTTTTCGTTCAAGCTTACTGAGTTGAACAGGAATGTGACAGTCAACAGGACAAAAAGCAGGTGTTTCCGAGCTCGATCTTGTGATTGACTAATCTGCTTTTCCAATGTCAGGACTCCATATATTAAAGGGGAAGGGGCTCAACCCCAAAGACTGCCTATAGATGAACCACTTCCTGCTCTAAGAGAGATTGGATAGAGAAGGAAGAACCGATTAGGGTACACAAGCGATTCTCTGAAAGAATCAGTTCTTGAATAAGATGTCCTGCCCCCACTTCTATTGAGAGGTCCCTACTTCATAATAGATAGGCAGACGCGAAGGAAAGATAGGCCTGGGTGAAGAATGACAATGACTATGTCTCTTGAGTGCCCCTGTCCCCATTTCGTAGGCAATCAATCGGAGAACCGGGGAGGTGTCCTCACTAAAGACTAAAGGGCGGTTCTATATAAGCAATTCCCCATTTTGGGCTAGATCCCATGAAAACCTTGCTTCCCCATCTTAATCTTAGCTCAGAACGACGGAACACTCTCAGAAAGGGAAGGCTAAATAGCCCTTTTATTAAACTAAGAGCGAAAAAAGGAGAATAAGTTACAAGCTAACTGCTGCTCCTTCTGATAGCGCCATAGCGGAGACTCCTACTAGCAGGATACAATACACTAATCGCCAAATAGACAGACGGAAGACCCGATCCGGTGTAACTAACTCGACCTGATTGAGGGCAAAGGATCAAAACCTTCCTTCACCTGATGGCGAATACAAGAAGAGTTCGGCAACGCAAAAGCGGGCTTAATAATAAGAAGATCGCGTTAAGAGACTCGTCCCCTGAACTAGATAGTTAACGGCGGCAAGCTGTGATCTTGCTGTAGGGTCAGAGCTGCACCGAAGAACTGTTATTATCGACTCGATGGCTCTGATCCGCGTGAATCAGACGGTGAGTGACTAGTTCTTGAATTGAATCCCGAGCGCCAAAGAGCAGAGGGACCCTGCTCGAGATAGGGTGCCTCCGGGTAAAGGCCGCAAGAAAAAGGTGGAAAGACAGAAAAGACCATAGAATAGCAATAGGAATGTATCCGCAGCTATTCGACAACTTTCTCCGTGGACAAAGGCCCGCAGCTAAAGGTTAACAAAAGATTGAAGAACCCATGACGATCTATCTAAACGATACGAGACGGATCAGTCAAGGGCCACCAGAGTCACAAAGCTGGCGAATATCCGTGAGAGCAGAAGAGAAAAAAGGTATAGGTAAGTAAGGCTTGCACTGCACCTCTTTTCAGAAAAAGGGGTGAACAAGTATGCAATATAGAAAGAGGCTGATGAGCCCCCCAACGAAACTAACTAAACAAGGGTCGCCTGACTACACTACATTCAACCTGGACGGAACTTTCAGCACGGTCCTGAATTCGAAAAGTCTACCCTGACTACACAGATTTGACTACACTACATGAATAAGAATGGGCTTCCTAGTGCCGGCAACCACGAACGCTCAGGGGCTGGAAAGGGGCCCCAAGTAAAGCAGTCAAACCAGCCTCAAGAAAGCTGCCATCCTCATATCAATATGGATAGTCGGGCCTTAGTCTATTCCTTCGGAACCTTGGTAAGGAAAAGGAGTGCTTTCCCCTATTAGGTACCTCGATTTCCGCAAACCTCAACCTCTGACTTTTAGAAGTCATCGTTTCGGAGGTGCATTCTACATTCTACCTTCCTTGGAGTGGGGAATCTCTTCCTTCGCTCGGAAAACCACGCTTTTGCGAATGAATGTATTTAGGCGTCGCGTCGTCAGTGGATGGTTCCCCAGTAAGAAGGCCAATATAAGAGTGCACTCGACCATGGGGGCGGGGAAAGAGGCATACAAAGGACATGAATTGCCGACCTCTAGGGGGGACAGGAGCGTAGCCACTAAGTCCGGGTTGACTCTAAAAAAAGGGAGTGAGTGTCACCAGCCTGATAGATTACAACACTGGGACACCTTATATGGAAACAGGACTTGGTCATTCATCGGATAACACTATTTAATCACTATCAGCCAAAGAAGAATCTTCCGGTTCGAAGTGCCTTCACCAACCTTCAATCAGTCTCTTGCCTTCTTTGGCGGTCACCCCTCCGTCTCAAGCCTTCGTTCGAGGGGCTTTCGCAAAAGGGCGCTAAATATGTATCAATTCCAAAGCTAGGCTTTTTCTCGTTTAGAAAAGAGCGCGCAAGACAACTTAGCAAGCCTTCCTAGCAGTGCAGTGCCTACACTAAGAATGTTCTTGCATCTGAGATCTGAGCTTGACGGAAAGCCTAAAGCAAGCCAACGTTCGCCCAGAGTCATGAAGTCCGCAAAAAGAGATGCAACAAGGGAACAAAAGACCCGAACCTTCTAGTGGAGCAAGACCTCTTCTAGGGATAAGAGAGACATAGTTGGAAGAGAGGCCGACGATCCTCTATTATTCTTTGTATTATGATGTGGAAGTACCCTAGCCCTAGTACGCTCACCCCGGGCTTGACCCTTAATCAATCACTGCCGATCGTCTCTTTGGCACAGTCCCAACCACCGGAGCTAAAACACTTCTGCAAAAGCGGCTTTCGAAAAGCCCACCTACTGGACCAGTTTCTGGTACAAAACGTCTTTCTTGACTGGGAAAATTGTTGACTTTGCAACTGTTAGAGCTTTGAGAGTCTGTTGATTCACCTGGATGGCTTCTTCGTCTCTTGTTGTATCCGCTTAATCAGTTTCTGCTTCAGTTGATTCATCTTCGGCTTGGGATGCTTCTGCTTCTTTCCCAACAAAGGGCACAGTTACATGTGCGCCACTGTCCCCACCCACCAACCAACGCTTTCGAGCAGTCGTTTGCGCCCGGGTCACGATGATGATGGGCTTTCTTCTAAAGGAGCCTTAATGACGCTTGTGGTTTTGGATCGTTTTATGATTCACCCTAGCCTGAACGACCCCTCTTTCTTCTTCTTCCGTTTTAGCAGCTTCCGTTGATGATGCAGATTAGGGATTGAACTTCAACGGGCATTAGCCCACCTGGTGTAACTGGAACAAAAGAAGCAATTTCCCTGCGCTTTGGAGTCTCGCCTTGCAGCTTTGGAAGTCTACTCTACTATAATGTGTAGTGCTTAAATGGGCTAACTATTCCATTACTTGGAAGTGAGCATAACCAAGGGCATTTTGTGACTCGCCTATGAAAAGCCAATATGAAACCGGACCACGCGTGCTTTTTTCCCTTCTCGTCTAAAAATAGCTCGTACAAACAAATGGACCTTACCTTAGAATCAGGGTATGTCTTGGTTGGAGACCTTCTCCCTTTAGGATGGATGTGGGCACAGGCAGGTTCTAGCAGCAGCTTCTGCGGTCTGAACTTATAGCGATAGCGCTTTCGTTTCGAGGAGTGAAAAGGAGCCACGATCGAAGTCTCGAAGTGAGCGCCTGTCTGTAAGAGGCATTGATCATGGATGGGCTTATCTGTGGGCTTGCTTGGGTCAAGGGAGACTGAATCTTCTGCTTTTGTATACCTGTCTTAGTCTCTATTTCCCAACTTCTTCAGAAAAGGGAGAAGAAACCTCTTTTGGTCATAGGTACCTATGTGACGCTTTCTGACCCCTGACTACTTTGTAGTCACTCTTTCCCGGGAAGACGAAGACAAAAACTCTAAGTCAAGAGCAAGAGCGAAAGCGTCAGCCAGGCTTAATCCAAGGCAAATTCACTTTATGTCATTCCCCCCTGGGCTTAACTTAACTTAATATGATGATGAGTCTTGCGTTCCTTCACCACCCCGTTATATATATATGAGGCAAAATCTCACTTAGGTATTTTTGGACTGTCACTAATAAAGTGTTATGAGCTCTAAATGATGCCCATGTAGCAGACTAGGACACAAGCCCAAGCGGTTATTAGCACAAGCCTGACCCCCGTCTTCACGCCCTTCCTTGACGTTGTTCTTACTATGAATAGCCCTCTCGCCTCCCGGATGGATTGATTGACCAGAAAGAGGCGCAATAGTAGTTAGTCGTCTCGACTGTGGGCTTATTTATATATAAGAAGGTTCAGACGGAGGTCATGTGTTCACGTACTCAAGCCCTAATTAGTCTTCAAACTACAGCCATTGCGTCTGGGCTGGGCTAGGGCGTCGGTGTGGGAGGATTGTACCGCTAAGGAAGGCAGTTCAAGATGTAGCTGACTAAGTTCCAGCAGCGGATTCAGTGGCAAGGTCTCTAGGCGCAGATCGATATTTAGTCCATGTTCGAGAGCATGCATAAAAGCCAGAAGCAAAGGTAGAGGTAGCGGGTTCACCCGTTGATTCAGAACCAGAACCTACTATCGTTGGTTGCATACCCTGTTGTCCTCGTTTACTCAGATTCAGTTGGAGCTCAAAAGCTTGAATTAACTCCGAGATTCGACTTCCTTGCCTAGTCAATCTCTTTTTTTAGGCGTGTAGCTACCTTCCAGCCATCGGCATATCTGCTTCCGCTTTCTCACACCATAACTCTAACGTCCGGTCCTGAGTCACTTTATCTGTGAATTAGAGAGTCGCCCCACTCACTTGATAATTCAATTCCTTGTTTCCCACTTGCCTAATGAATGAGAGTCTTTATTTCTCTATTTTGTCTACTTTGATTTATCTGTCTTTATGAATCAGTTTAGTACCTCTTGAGGGAGACGCTTGGCGCACTTGAAACCACCTCTGACTCTGACTTCAGACCAACTCGACATTTATAGGATCCCTAGCTCTTTGCCTCCACCTACTGAATCTTTCTTTCTTACGGTCAATAGAGAGCCTTAAAACAGCAGTTGATGACACCTCATGTAGCTTCTATCTCGTATGTCTTTTCAAGCGCAAGACCAACTGGCACAAGCCCGACTTCCCGCCTAACTCCACCCGAAACTCCTTCGGGGCCCCGCTCTCGTCGTATCAGCAAGAGCACCCGCCACCGGAACAACATAAGCATAAGCAAAGACAGGCATAATCCGGCTCTTAGTCTTATTCTCTTTCCAACTCGAAAGCCAGCCACTCTTCCTAAAGTCTTTGTTAAAGCAAGGAGGCACGGATCAGGGAATGGAAAAGTCTTTGGATGAATGAATTTAGGTATCGAAGTTTGACTGTTTGACACTCTCTCTTTCGATGGCGCTATCACTTTGGAGCGATAGCCGGAACTAATGACTGGTATTAGAAAGCTAAACCTAGGATTCTACATAGCCTTTAAGTTAACAAAGGAAGAAGGGCTTGCCTAGATCTCGTATTCCATCTGCCATAGACGCTTTCTTTCTTTTTACTACGCAAGCAAGCCGGGGAGTGAGGAAAGCGGAAGTGGGACAGGAAAAAACCAGTAGCAAGAAAAAGGGTACCAAGCATTCCGGGCATTCCTCTTATTAAAGGAAAGGAATCGGTGAGTGAAGACAAGATCGGATCTTTCAAGCTGAAGTGTTCAAGTCTTAGAATGGAATTACTTATGAAAGAGCTCTTAGTGCACCCGGAAGATTGAATTTATTAGTCATTGGTTGAGTCAGTGCGGTCTCATTCCTTGAATTTAAGGGAAATGGAAATAAGGCAATCAAATCAATCTAGTGAGCTTCAGTTAGAAAGTAAAAGCAGTAGCAAGAACCAGTCTACTTATAATAATTAAAAGTAGTAAGCTGAAGTCTTCAAGCAATAGCAGATCGAGATCGAAACCCAGTGGCAGTGGCATAGCAATCACCTCGCTTAGATCTAGATACCCTCCAAGCAAGAGTTGTTGCCCCACATAAAGAAATGCAAAGACTATACCTGCGCCAATGCGAAGGAGGCCTTAACCTACCTCGCATGTCACTAAAGCGAGCATCGATCCTCTTGTATATGTATAAATAAACTTGCTGAGATTAGTCAAGCTTCTGACATATAACATAGATAGAGAAAAAGAGGGCTGCTTTAGTTTGGCAGCAGAGAAAGAAGATTAGCTTCGGCTATAAAAGATTCCATTTACTTAGTGAAAAAATGGAGGAGCTAAATGAAATATATTCTCGACCGACTTTAGGAGGAGGTAACACACGAGGCACGCTGCGCTCTACATTTGCATGGCCTACCTTGGGGACAAGCGACGAACCGGTACCTATAGGAATCTCAGGAAGTAGAGAGGAACCCTCGATTAGAGACAGATAATATAGGGAGATAAGGAAGGGAGCACCATATATCACTATGAGTGGGCCATACCCCTTATAATATATATATAAAGTCATAGATATTTACCTAATGATAATGAAAATGGCTCTACTATTCTGTAGCAGATCAAACTTCATCATCTTGGATCGCTAGTTTACCCACTCTGGCATCTTCATCCATTCCTAGCCCCAGGCTCCCATACATAAAGTCACAGAATCTAAGAAAAACATCCATCGAGGCGACGGAAGAGGAAGGGAGCATCATTTTAGAGATCGTATATAGAGAAAGACGCGCATTTCCCTCGCGGTGTCAAAGGCAGATCCAATTGCATAGCTTCCGGTTCGAGCATATCCAGTTTCATATCCATATCTTGAGATTCATCGATTGCATACCTATCAGCAGTAGCAGATCCTGTTCCCACTCGAGAGCTTGTAGTTGCGGATCCTCCAGATCTCTAAGATGGAGTTGATCCCCCCTTCCCCTTGTAAGATCAAGGAACAGAAATGACTACTATCCATATCATATTAACTGGGGACTGATCCCGGGACTGGGATTGCGACTAGAAAAAGCTCTCTCACTTGCTAGCTTTCAATCTTCCTAACTTGTTACTTATTTGAAAGACTCCTCTAATGCCAATAGGAAGAAGGCAACTAGATGCCCTTAGGAATCAAACTTTCAACCTCACTTGCCTAAAATCCATAGTCTCAGAAGAGACTGCTCCCAAGACTGCAACATCTACTGGTCTAGGGAGAGAAACATATTCTTATGGTCCGAGGAGAACCTTTCCTTTCTTTAGGCTCTTGGTGCTATTTCACTTCTTACTTGTGATAATATCCCATGCGATAAGGTTCTGACCCGTAACGGGAAATGGCTTATAAAAAGGACTACTCTTATTAGGGGCACTCCAATGCCTTAGCCAGAGTCTTCCTTCCACGGCTACGGCTTATCCATCGGAAACTTCTCGTTATAAAGCGGCAACTACATAATAAGAAACTGCAGCAATTGGATAGGTTTATCGCTTAAGAGGAAGAAATCCCATTAGAATCCCTCTATTTAAGGCAACCCAGAGACATATCGTAACGAAAGAAATCTCGTCTTCATCTTCCTTAACAAGTAAGCAAGTAAACTACCTCCCCTATCTCTTAAAGCTTCTTCAAAGGAAGCCTCCACTAACTAGCTAAAGGAAGCTAACTGGGTAGGTTTGGCCGAACCTAGCCGCAAGACAAGACTGAGATAGAAGTGGTATCTTAAACCGACTGACCGACGGGAAAGGAGATATTAGGAGAGAGCTACTTACTAGCCACTTGCTAGGCCACGGAACCTGCTAACAAAAACAACGTTAGCTGGAGTACGCATCTTATTTCTTTCAAGCGACCAGCCTTTATTGATTGCGCAACTCAACTAGAGCCTTAACTCTCGCCTTATTGCGTTGCGGCATTCACTCGAGCTAGGAAGCCAGCTAGTCGTACTAACAGCTTGAAGTCGTGTCTTGAAGGCTTGCCACCGTGCTTCCCCAAAAGAAAAGACGTCAATTTTGATTCAAGGGAGGGCGGTTAAGCCTGAAGAATAAGATTCTTTCAAAGTAGTCGATGACTAAAAGGCAAGTCCGACGGCAAGGGGTGTTGTCTGGTATAGAACCAGAACAAGGGCGGAGGGAGTTGTTTTCCAGCTTTCTTTCGGGTCTATAAACATAAACCAATAAGAGGGGTGGCTGGCTGAGTAGTTTCTCAAATCCCGAGAAGGGTGGTGGATGGGAATAGATAAGTAAGCATGCGAGTACATTGTTTCAGACGCCGAATACGTTAAATCACCCACCGAAGACGCATAAGAATAATCCGATGAATCATACATGGCATAGGGATGAATTATTCCTAAGAACCAGAGTCTAGGGCTGCTCTTTCCCAATCCGAACCAGCGGAATAGGCCTCTTCCGGTCCGGGTCGGAAGGCTTCCTTCCAGTGGTTGCTCCGGCTAGAGATATAGTCGTAGAGACGGCTAGAGATTTTGTCTAGGACAAGGCTATTGATCTAGTCTAGTCTACCTTCTTTTCTTTAGCTTGAGTATATACCCTCCGCTAGATAGTCTGCTTTTCCTTTCTCTAGGTTTTGGGTGACTATTCCTTCAAGGATAGTTTCGGTGAGGTTCTACTTGATCTTAGTTCTTTTCCTCAAAGTAGGGAGCTAAAAGTCTTCTTTCTCTTTATCTCGTTTGGTACTCAATGCCCTAGTTCTCGCCCGAGAGAGAGTATCTGACTTGTTTTCCTCAGTTTCCGTTGAGGATCCCTAGTTATCGAAGGGATAGTAGCTCGTATTCTAGAGTGAAGCGAGCCTCCCCCTTCAAGTAGTAGCCCAAAGTTAAGTCAGTAGTCGTAGAGATGGCTAGAGATCTAATTCATTCTCTAATTTCCCTGCACGTCTTTTTCCCGCTGAAGAGACAAATCAGGGTGAGAAAGAGAAGGCTATTGAGAATGTAATGTCTAGTCTAGCTTTAGTCGTAGAGACGGCTAAGAGAAAGAGAAGGCGCAGAGACAGAGACGACTAAAGATATAGTTCAGTCCCCTTGATCTTGTCTTTTCCCCTTGATTTTCTCTTTCCCGATGAAAGAAGTGTGAGCCATAGAAGGCGTAGATACAGATAGGGCTCTTTCTCGAGTTTCTTCCCTTGATTTAGTAAAGGAGATGGCTAGGAGAAGGCTCTGTCTCTAGTGAATTCCCGTAGTGTGTGTCTGCCCAGATGTGAGTGATCTACCTCAGTCGAGAGAGAGATCCCGCTATTGATTATGAATTCCAAGGAACTAGGCAAAAAGCCTGACTACCCTTTAGAAAAAGGTCCTACAGGCAAAGAGAAAGAAAGGATTCAATGGAAGAAAAACTATTACTAGCCCATCCTGGCGAAAGGGAAGACATGGGATCACATCCATACGACTAAAAGGGCACACAATGATCGGGCATAAAAAGGTATGATCCTCTTTTCTCTTCTTTGAAAAGCCTACGGGGGAGGAAATCCAGGGAAAAAGACACTATTCATATCCCAAATGGGAACTCATTCAAAGGACTCAAAGACAGCCAATGAAGGGACATGGGATAGCCTATTAGGGGAAAAAGGAAGCTTTATAGAGGAAAGATGGGCACTAGCCCGCAGGGAGAGAGAAAGAAGCACAAAAAGAAGCCTAAGGGAGAGATTCTGAGACTTTTAGGTTCTTCTTCTTCGTGTACTACTCTCCTAATAGGGGTCATCCTACCTTTAAGGTTTTTATTCCAAGGAACTCCAAGAGAAGAGCAAAAGGTAAAGTACTGACTATAGTCCTCAAAGCAAGAGCGGAATTCGACATACCTTGCTTGAACTTTCATTCACTATCAGGCTAGAAAAGGCCAGCAGCATAAAGAAAGGAAGAAGGAGAAGGACTTCTTAGTCTTTGGACACAGGGACTAGAAAGAAAGCACAAAGAAGGAAAAGGTATGTAGGTCTTTTTCTTGGGTTTCATAATTATCTTATATGAGGGTCAGGGCTTGAAGCGGGGTAGTTTCATAGGAATCCGGCTAATAAGCTTGAGTTCAGATAGTCAGGTGAGAATCCAATCCTTTTTGCGTTCTCGATGGAGTTGGTCTTCTTTGCACCTTAGTACAAGTAAAGCTCTGACTACAAGAATGCAAATGCATTGGATGCAAACTCATCACTTGAGCCATCTCACCAGAGTCTTCTCTTTAGGTATTTGACTTCTCCTCTAGTACGGTACTCGTTTTTAGGAACTTGGGAAGAGCCAGCAAGCAAGGCTTTCTTAAATGGAACGAGAGCGCGGCCGGTCACCTCTAAGATCGGCTTACTAGCTTGAGGAAGAGACTCTTGAAAGACTAGGTTAGATTCAAATGCGAATGAATAGCTTTCGGAAGAATCAGATCTCACATAAGCTCGAGTGAGGCGTGAGAGAGCTTCTTGACAGAGGGAGAGAGAAGTGCAAGGAAAGAAAGTAGATCCAGAGACTTCTCTGCATGATATGTATCTTCAAACTAGGGGAAAGACAAGCTAGTGGAATGGAAACTGAACTAGAGAAAGGGAGAAAAACCTGGATCTAGAACCTTCACATCGACCGCTAAAATCAGACTCAATCGGAGGGGAGCAAGAGCACCTATGCTATCGCCGGACATTCTTATTTGTTTTATGCCATGGTCAGTATAATACCTTTTTTTTATAGTCCATCATCCACATAATAGGTGCAGGCACAGAAAGAAGCAATTCTGGTTCTCCAGAATCAATATATCCCAGTTCTCCTAAGCCAATAGAATAGTATTTTCTTTTGAAGTGACATTGCCCGAAGCCTTCCTTTCACACTAGGCACACTAAGTACACTAGACAAACGATGGCACCAAAGCTTAGCCTTTCCCGTCCTACTCAGGGGTCTATCGCTCTGTTTATTAAATGCCAGCTATTAACCTAGCCCCACCAACTGAAGAAACGATGCGCGTACCAAAGTCTGGAATTTCCGTTCTAGGAACACCTCTTTCTATCGATGAGAAGCCACATTTGAGTAGTTTTGCGAGTCCAGGTATCTGCAGACCCAGGTTCCCACCACTTCTATTTAAAGGTCAAACAAAGCCTTTTGTGCTGGATCATCCGGTTCATTTGGTGAATCCTATCGTAGTTATTCAGCCATCGGCACGGAGTCCTATGCTGGTGAGTCAGACGCTGGAAATTCTCACTCGTGTACGAACAAAACGGAGAAGGAAGAGCATTATGGTACCGCAAAAGAAGCACTAAGCTATAGCAGAAGTGTAAAATAGCCAACTGTCCCCCGTAGACGAAGATCCGCTTCCTAAGATGGCCCCGCCCGTTTCATGCTAACTCAACTCATGACGACCTCGATGAAACTATGAAATCCGCGAAGCTCGCTTGGCTACCTTAAGGAAGAAAATTTTCACTATATTTATTCCTTTTTCTACTTCTTCTTCCAAGTGCAGGATAACCCCAAGGGGTTGCTTTCCTGATTCGACATTATCATACAAATGATACCCCAGCTCTTCCGAGCTTCTACATGTAAATTTTTCCCATCGAATTCCGGAAAAAGTTTTTGTATTTTTCCCTTAAAAAGATGCTTCGATGCATTTTTAACATTCATTCCAATATATAAAATATAACCACCAGACATCCTCCTTTCCTATTTTCGGAGAATCGACCTTACCTATTATTATATATGAAATTGACATTTTTTAGAAAACTCCGACATGCATGTGTTCAGGATATAGACGAATTGCTTCCTTCTTTTACTTTAAATCTGGTCAAATCAATCTCCCTTGAAACAACATTAACGGTAGCCAAAGATACGACTGTGTTGACATCAACACCTATATGATCCCCATTGATGTCAACAAGCGAAGGTTCGAAACTGGTATCCAATTCCACAGCGATGAATGGATCTTCCCCATCTAAGGCCAGTTCTGGGAGACCCATATGCCCGGCTGAAAGAATCAACATTATAGGTGATCAGAAACGCAATCCCATCTCCAGAAGGAAGGACACAGTGGGGAAGATATAATTGAGAAGGAGAAACAGCATGGGAAAGATGCCGTGGAGTTCGTCTCGGAATCACGAAACCGAATAGGGTGGACATAAAAAGCTCTGCCCACGCCTGAAGCAGAGGAAGAAGAAGAGAGGCAGCTGACTTTTTGAGTGAGACTAATGGCTTTGTTTCTGAAGTAAGCATCACCAGTGACATTGTTTGCAGGCAAGAAAGGTGTACAAAGCGTGGGAATACTGAAGATGAAAAAAAGAAATTGCACCAGCAGATAGAAACACCTCGCCATTTTCCCGCGCCATTGCGTGGTGATACCCTACTATCTGATCCCGGTAAACCACCCCACTTGCGGATAGTCTGGACCTCGAAGACTGCGAAGTAGACACCAATAAATAGTACTCTTTCCACACTTGCATACCATACACGACAACTTTCATATTCACAGGATTTGCATAACTGAGTGGATCGGCTGCACTATGCCCCCCCGAACCATAAAGAACCACCAATCTTAGTGCCTGCAAAATGTTCCAAACTAAACCCCTTATACGGATCAACCCCAGCCTCCAACAACCCATCTCTAACCGATGATTGCCAGTTTCTAAGCTCCGGCCTAAACACAACTGTCTTCTCAACCCATTCGTACGGTTCGTTCACAACTCTCAGGTCCAATTTGACACCCGATTTCTGATAGAATTCCTGGTCAGCTCTGCTGTAAAAGCTGGCATTTATGGAACTGCTGCCACCTCCTACAATTATATAGTAAAGGTAAACTTATTTTTTAACCTTTCACGACCGCAGCAGAGGATTTCATTCCTTTCGCTGCGGAGCTTGCCTGCCGGGGTAAATGAGGACTTTTCGGGGTATTGAACATAACTAAAAATTTTCTATTGGAAAAGTAAGAAATTTGCATACAATTTTTATCGGTATTCAACTAAGGGCCCGTGAAGTCATTAATAAAATTGGAGCCAATACAAAGCTAACACAGCTTTCTTAAACGGGAACCCTGATCTAGACACAGTAGGATCAATTGAGTTAGCAAATCTAATGTGCGTACAAGCATCTTTTTCCTTTTATTTTAAAAATTTCACTATTGAAATAAAAAATAACGTACAATAATGTTTTCTTCTTGAAACACTAACCCGGCCAAGACTCACCAGTAAGGTAACTCCACTTTTTGCTTTTTAGAGCAAATCCGGTGACAATTCTCCACTCGTGCCCTTGCAAAGCAAAGCTGGGTATGTGATCTTCAAAACAAAAAAGGAATCCACCCAATGAATTCCTCCCAGCGCGCCTCAATCAGATCCATAATGACTCTTGCTTGTGCAGGAGTAACTAGAAAACTAAAAATGGCAATGCAGTTGTCAACTAAGAACCACCGGAAGTCCATGCAAGCCGGGCTGACATTAACCAATCAGATACCTCCCTCGAAAGGGCCTGAAATCAAACACCCAGTCAGGGATAGAGTCGAGAATGACATTCAAATTGTGTTAACAGCTGTGTGGGAGTACTACTTCGTTTTAGAAGGGTATAGTTTATTTAATTGAGTGAAACTCCGCCAGTAGTCTTTCTGAATGTGATAGTTGAGAACTGTGATTATTCGCTCGATCAACTCTTTGCCATCACGCTCTGGCTTTAGCATCTGCCGAGCACATCTAAGCGCAAAATAGAAAACAGTGCCTGGATTTCAATTGGATACCCGTATTCTCTGTTCCAGGTACAAGTCAAGTTAAATTTACAAATTAGAATTCAGTGTTAGAATTCTTCAAATCAAAAAATTCACTACGAAACAAGGCCGGAACCAAGCCCTAAATTTGAGACTTTGGAAAACTGCAAACAAATAGTAAACTTAAACTATCAATTATATTACATCCATCTCCACATAGAAGTGTTGGAAAAGAAAGCCATCTGAGAGGCAGAGGTTGACTATCCATTTCATCTCTCTCTGAGTTTTTCTAGAGCTGAATTGCGCGTGCACTTCTGCCAGAGCGGAATCACGTGTGTACTTGGTGTATAATCTCTGCAGTATCTTCCATCAGAACCCCAAATCGGCAACGAATATGTCCTTTAGACTTTGAAAAAAATGGACGAATACTCAAAAATAGGTGGAAACCCGGCGGTTGTACTTGTAAGTTCGTTCAATTCACACAGGCAGTGTGATTTGGGGATCTTTTGTTTGCTCCGCAAGGTAGCCCTTACCAGCCAGTTTTTCACTAAAAAGGCATGATAGTCTTCAACTGCAGAAAAGTCGTGCGGAGAACTAGTAAGAATTGTGCCTGCCATCCAATTCGTGACGCATGGCGAGATTACTCTCTGCCCTCTGCTCGGCAACGCAATTCCCATGCTCACAGCCAGTTAGAGCACCAAAATAACCCCCGTCTTTCTCTTCAAACTCACCTCACTCTCGTGAATGTCCTTCCCAAATCCTAGCGTGACGTGGATGATCCGCCGAATCCTCACCACGATCGATTAGGTGAAACGGTTCTGCAAAGTTTGTTTTTTCATACAGGCAGCGTGGTTATAGTACTCAGATTGTGCCAGCCATGCAATTCGTACTGCATTGGCGGAATTGCTCTACACTCTATAAATGGAGGCTCGATAAGCCTTCGTGCTCTACAAGAAAATAAAAGAATTTTAGTAATAGCACGTATGGCTACTATTGCAGATGCAGCAAGGCTCGCTCAAGTTGTAAACGAAATACAGCACGTAGAAAACGAACTGCGCCAACGCCGGAGAACCTTAACAAACCTTTTTTGGAGACACCTGCTCCCGGCGAACCCTGCCGTCGTGGAAGACCGCATCCGTGCGACGGACCAGAGAACAAGGGACCTCGAGAGTAGACTGATAATGCAGCTAAAGGAACAGGAAGACCTCATTGTGCGTGCTGTCACCCTCGGTGACCACTAAAAGAAATTCAAAAAAGTAGTTACTATTTAAAATTCATGTATTTTTGTTTTGAATAAAGAAGCGCGCTCCTGTTAGTGTAACGTAGGTGTCTTTCTCGGTTGATGGATGAATGCCTATATCGCTTTGTAATGTTATTGTCATGTTGCTGCTATATTAAAGAATATAATATGAAAAAGTTGCTCAAGACTTAGTCCCATTCTTTATAATTGTCTTTCTCGTACTGTGTAAACGAACTTCAAGTCTTAATTGTGTACTCAACAGGAAGCGTCACAGCCTAGGTTTGGGCCACCTCCGATGTCGATCTGCAGTAATCGTTTTCGAAAGTAGTTTTCCGAGGTAGGTTCTATTTTCACCTAGAGCGATTTGCCTGCTTCTTTCTAGGCTATAGTTTACCTGTATCATGCAAATGTCCAACACTTAGGTGCTTTCTAAGATCATCCTATATGAAAGATGTATGACATGCGTGGATAATGAATGACTTGCATGGTATGCAATCTTAACGTCCACAGAGTACAAAAGGTAAGACCTAATAAGAGAAATGAGCTTAGCACAACACGATATGGGATAGAAACCTAATCCTAAAAGGAGAAACCCCATCACTGAACAATCATAGGAATAGAAGAAATAGGTTCAGACCCAGTGACAGAACTCTCTATGAGTTGGGCTACATAAAAGATCCTATTCTAAAATGGATGTAGCTTAACTAAAGCCCAATGCAGGTTGAACTCTATGGAATCTAAGCCTCACTACCCTCTTAGAGCGTTACAAGGAATTTTTGGCCTAATGACAAGAGTTTAAAGTATGGGTTAAACCATAGGTGAAAGATAGCCTACACAAGCTAGGCCTAACACAAGGCCCCATATAGATTCAGCTTAGGGGTTTATGAGAGATTGATTGATGGACCTAAGCTAAACTTATAAGATTGAACCTAAACCAAAGCCTATAGACTGAATTAGGAGAGCAGAGGTTTAATCCAAGACCAGGAAAGCAAGCTATATCGAAGCCCAATGCCAAGCAAAGCCCTAGACTACAAGTGAAGAAATTGGGTTCAACTAAGCCCTTAACCCAACATGAGGTGGAGCCTTAACCCGACACAGGGACCCTATTAGGATAGTGGGCTTAGTCAGCCCAACATAGGTTGTCAACCAAAAAGGAGCCCGTGATTGAAGGTTTATGGATATCCTACCCTAAGACGAGAGGATTGGGCTTAGAACAAGACCCATCGGTGGATAAGATCACATCTTCATGACAAGAGGTGTACACGTTAGGCCTGACTCAGGGTAATGGGCCAAACCTAACGAGTCCAAACAAATTGGATTGGATCTTATTGTATGACAAAACCACAGATTGGGCTTAATTCAAGGCCCAGAAAAGATGGGTTGAATCCATAAACCGCTCCGTGGGGTCCAATGACTCTCAGAATGGCTTAGAATTGCACACAATTGCTATAACTTGGGTCTAGTCATAATCCTTATGGGCTCAAGTCGTATTGGATCCTAAGTCTCACACATCGGGCTTAATTCAAAGCCCACAACCAATGGAAGAGCCTACAACTTGACCATGCACTTACACACCAACACTAGGCTCTATTCGAAGGTCTCGACCAATTGGGCTTAATTCAAAGCCCTTCCCTATTTATTCTAAAGGTCCATCATAGGGCCCCCAGCAATCTAACAAGCACACGCAGTCACACAAGACAGGGTGGACTTATGGGAAATTTCTAAGCTCTCTAGTGTGGCTAAGTGTCTCCTTATAACTCCGGTAAGGCTTGGGGGAGGAAGCTCCCATTGTGCCTCTCAAGATGGGCTATTTAAGGTGGCCTACCTTGGTCATCAGCGCGGTTGCTCCCCTTGACGTATCTCATGGTCTGGAGTGGGCCATGGGTACTGGTCCGTGGGGTGGAGGAAACTGGTCGCGGTCACAGCACAGGCCGAGTGGGCCAGGCGCCCGAAACTAGAATCCGCCGGGTTATAGGGCGAAAAAAGTTCAAGTGTGTGCAGGTCAAGCTCATTGAATTGGGTCTTTGTTTGGAAATAGCCATGGACACATTGGAGTCTTTTCTATCCCCAGTGGAGTCGCCACTGTGGGCACCCACACTTTCATCTCTCCACATCACTCCTAGGGATTCGAGTGAAGCAGCGGACAATACGACAGAGCAAAAGCTAGCGACTTATTTGAAAGATTTTTTGCCTGCTCGAAGCTACGGCATCCCACCGATCCTATCCGAAAGGGTGAGTTGATGTCAAGGGAGGGGATCATAGTCTTTCAACTCATCTGGAATGTCACGGAAGATCCAGATTCAGATTCCCAATTAGCGGATCTAAAGCACGGGGTTGATTGATTGATTTGAAAGTGAAAGCTCGGTAGCGGACTGACCAGAACCAAGCAAGGGATGAGTTATGACACCAATAGCTAGGGGTTCGCAGACCCAGCAGCATCTAAGCCAGGTGTTTCATATATTGATCCATACCTTTAGCATATCCAGTACCCGGTGAAGAGCCAGCCACATCAGTGGCATATCCACCAGCAGCGCATTCTTTTCTTAACTAGTCCAGTGTGCAGTCGGTGCAGCAACCATTTCACCAGCGGAACTTTATTATCTATAACCCTTCCCGACAAGCTGAAGAATTTTTGATCCCGCATTCAGCCTTGTTTTATCCATCTCCGCCCGAGCCGGCTACCCCTGCTCTTGAGCCGCATGTGTATGAAATCAGATAGGTGTTGCATTGGTCTTCAATTAGTCAATGGCTTAGTTGTTCGCGTATCCCTAGCCTTCGTAGCAGGGGTTGTTGCCGTTGCCCTTGGAATTACATAATGCATTCCATCTGCCCGGCGTGTCCTTCTGATCTTCAGATTATAAGGGCCCTGGCTGTTCTTCCCGCTGTAGGTCGAGCCAAAAAAGTTCCTAGACATGGCTTCTTTCCCTCCCTACTGGGTAAGCTCGATATCTAGTATAGTAAATCATGCATGCGTTGGGAAGCTATTACACTCACCAACCATATGAGGCGGCTCCATAGCACGAGAAATTCAGCCGTGAATGACTTTCAGCCCTTCTTTCGCGGTATACTTGAAATCTTTGTTGAGTAGCGCGCTCTTGCTTCCTTCCCCGTTAGGGTTAAGAGTGATCAACCAGTCTTCAAATCTGTTCAGCTGGGAATAGTTAACAATGACTTTCGCCTTCCACGGCATGGAGAATTCACCAGTAATTATGTTAACTGCAACCAAAGAGTTCGCGATTCAATTCAGTCTAGATCCGCTTTATAGCTTTCTTGTGGGCCAGTAACCTCACCGACCTTGGTTCCTTCCTCTAATGGTTCCTTCCGAGGTCGTCTAATTCATTAGGATATGTCCTCACTCAGAAGAAGGGGAAGGAAGCCGTTAGTTGAGCGGCAGGCTGAGTCGTGTGTCTGCCTAAGGAGAAAGGTGCGTTTGCCCACCATCATAAGTTGCTCAACGTGCGTTTTGTATTAGTCAATGAGGGCTTTACGCTGGTTTTGCAGATGAGTCCCTCTTTGAGTTTTAGCAGTTGAAGATCCTCCCACTAAAGGGCGCTCACGGAACAGGAAGGAGCCTTTACCTTCCCCAGCTCGGTCGTTCAACCAACGATTCCTTCTTGAAAGTGAAAGTTCCGGAATCGCTTCACTCAAAGACTTGAACTTTCCAACACAAAGAAAGAGAGTCGAACGAGATCATTTCTCGCTTGTCACGCGAGGTACGCTACTTTAAATGGTGGGACCTATTCAAGTCGTTCTCGTCGTCTTAAAGGAACTAACTCAACTCAATCGATCGATCGGCGAGAAGCCTAATTGAGCAAGGAAACCTGGAGATAGCATTCCTGCTCGACGTCAAAGATTCTCTCACTCAACCCGGAACGAATCTTTCAATTGCAGTCGACCACTGTTGGATGAAACCGATTGAAGCAAGCATTAGTAGTATCCCTTCCTTCCTTCCCCACCCACCGCCCAGCCTTTAATAGAGCCTTCTTCCAGCGTCAGTGCAGTGCCTCGTCTGTCTGTAGCGCAAGATCTATATAGATGCCGGCAGAAGAAGTAAGATTCCCGTCGTGTCGTAAGATCTCATCTGGTTAGTGAGGCTTTTCTATACCCACGGAGAAGAGGAGACCATTGTGACCTATTTATAAGGCTTGGACCTGACGTACTTACCTTAAAAAGCTCCACGACCATCCCCACCCACTGCTAAGGGCCCTTCTCAATCCAATCTATAACTTGTCAGAGCAGAAAAGCAGAGATTTGTCTCACGAATTTGATTTGAACCAATCAAGCCCCTTATGGTGGATCATGAGAGTGGGACCTCTTATAGCGCCCCAGCACCTCTTCATTAAGCACCTTCTAAGAGAAATTCTTGTATTGAGAGACTCCTCTTTCTCATTGCTGTATGTTGTGACGGGCCTCTTCTCTAAGGCACAAGCTTTGTCTGGTTTGCTAAATCAATAGAAATGCTCCACTCACTACACTAGCCTTCCTTTCTACCTTGCCTGAACCAGTTACAGCATCAACCTGCCTAAACCAGTTGCTTAAATCTGCCCTCACTTCTCCTAGCTATCGTTAAACATTTCTTTCGGGCCCTTACATTTCACTCACTAACTTCCATTTGTGCTCTTTGAAATCCTCACAGGTCGATCGCTTTGTCTGAATCTGCCTTCCATATCAATCTCTGCCGTAATCACCTGCAAAAGAAGGCGATTATTAGTGAGCGATAATGCTTTGGCCTGTAATGTAGAATGTAGGAGGTTTTTCCCTGACTTTGCTCGCGGGCACCTGCCTTCTTTTTGAAGAATTGAAAGACCTCCTTAGCTTTAGCCTATGATTATAAAGGCTACCTCGTAGCTTCACTGGAATGCGGAGTTCAGGCACTCTTCCTTAATCAATGGAATCCAGTAGTAGTTGTGGTACACGTTATCGAGGCATCCTTGAATGAGTGAGAATCCCATTCCAAATTCAAACTAATACCCAGCCCCAAAAGACTTAGTAGGTTCGTTGCTGGTCCTTTGAAATTGTTTATTTTCCGGGGGACTGAAAAAACTCCAATTTGCCACAAACAACACAATGCCATTCGTGAATCGGTGCCCTGTGACTCTTGTGTGAATCTCTACAAAGTGTGTAGCGCTGCTCGTTTACAATTGTCACATCTTTCCATGGAACATCTTCCCATTTTGCTAAGAGGAAGATACGCTTGTGAAGTTGGTGGGACTTTCTCCTTTCCTGAAGAACCTACAGCTGCGCTGCCTTCTTTTGAATCCTCCCGCCCGCCATAGCTCCTCGGAGAACTGCGGCTGCTTCGACTTTATACGCCGCGAAGTGAGACAGCTGGAAGTCATGCGGGATCAACCTCTTCCTGGCAACGAGAAAACGTGATTGCTATATCATTTATCACATCTCGTGATTGGTAGTTAGTTGGTGCTGAATAAGGCCTACCGACAGAGAGGGCATCTTTCTGATGGCGAGTGGTTCAGGCAATGGCCTGACAACAAGCTCTCAGGTGAACTGAGCCCCTAAATCAAGGGAGGGACTTGGTGCAATCCTCAGGAAGGCCCCGATCGACCTAGCTCTTGCCATTTGAGCATCAGAAATGCATTCTTACTTAAACAAAAGAAAGAGAGCTAAAAAATAAAGCATGCGCAGCAGCATCTAGCTATTCTGAGAAGAGAAGTTCGTACGTAGTAGAATGCTATAGCTTATCACTTTCTCTTCCCTGCCTTTATAGATGCGAAATTAGATATATAAATTAGAATCTCGCAAGATCCGCAGGGAACATCGGGGGCAGAAGTACACGCCTAAAAAGACAAAAAACAACCCAAAAAAGAACTTAGGGACATTATAGCGGACGAATTCTCCGAACCGAAGAGGACCCGCAAGAGCACGAGCCTTTCTTATCACATTCTTCGTAGCAGAGGTATTGACTGCTTGTTCTCAAGGAAATATGTTGGTCTCGCAGAAACTAGCCCTTTCCGGAGAATGAAATGGTCTTCCGGCCTTTTGGTAGTCGATGAAGCTACCGCTAAGGCTATGAACAAGTGGTGGAGGGAGAGCAAATGGAAGAAATGCCCCTACCCTTTGTGTACTGACTCCTTCCTTCCTAATCGAATCATTCATTTGGGATTCAGAAGTGAAAGAAAGAATGTTATCTACGAATAGCGGCAAAATGGGCGTATTACCAAACCATGCCCCTATCCTATTGCCACTAGATATAGGTATTTCACTTTTATGACGCCTGGATACGTGTCGTTAAGAAGCACTATTGGCGTTAGGCGTTCTCTAAATATAGATAGCTCGTAGGCTGCTGCTCTTTAGCCTCTTCCACTCCGTCACTCGCCCGGCCGGCCCCTTTCTTAAGAAGCACTATTGGCGAGTGAAGTGAAAGTTCAGTTGACTATTGCTCGCAGGATAGGATTTTAGAACACTCTTACTAGGCAGGCAGGGATTGTACTGTATACCTCTACCTCTTCCCGGAACGAAGGAAGGCGCTCCTCTGAGACTGATACTGATGCACTCCGGCCGGTGCTTGTGAGCAGGAAAGAATACCTTTCTTTCGCGCATTCATTAGTGAATTCCACTGAAAGCACAACCATTACCTTTCTTTGTTTGCTTTGATAGATAGTGAATGCCACTTTTGTGTCTCTGGACTGGATTAGAGTCATCAAATAGCGACTTCCTCTTTCGGAAGGCTCCTCTGATGACTGCTTCAGGGATCCCTTGCTTCAGATCTCAAAGTCATCTATCTCGAGAAATCCGTACTTGTATCGAGTACGGACACATAGAGCGGAGTTCAAGTAGTTCCATGAGCTCCGTATCCTCCACACCACAGGCGAGAGAACTGTACTAGCTACCGGACTATTCGAAGGGAAGGGGCTAAGGCAGGTAGGCACTATATATAGGGATCTGGGATTCAAACACTCAAGCCTACTCCGAGTACGGATTGACGGATGAATACCGACTTACTAATTAGCTACCGGAACGAAGAGAAAGAAAGAAAGATTCAATGAATCCCAAAAAACTACGGTGCCCGTCCGTCATCAAGAGTACTTCTAACGAGCGGGAAAACGAGACATAAATATAGGCAGACACGTGGCACGGAACGTGTATCCACCGTTCATGAATTCACGTTGTTTCGAGAGGAAAAAACTCCTTTGGGTTAGGCTTTTTCGTTTTCCCTTATCGTGAAGCTTCTTTCTTCCTTCTGCTTGATAGAAAGAGGGCCCATGTTCCCGTCTCAGGTATAGAAAGAATCTGTTCCTTCTCTCACGTAGTTCGTTATAGTCCCTCCGACCCTAGCGAGTGAATTGATGAACGAGCCTATAAGCGAGTGTAGTCCTCTATATAAAAGAGGCGAGTGGAGGTATTGGCGAGCAGCGTACGAGCGCCTCCCTTAGACTTTTTTTTACATTCACAGGTATTGTGGGAACTCCTTTTTTCAGGTAGCCATAGTAACTCAGGGCTATAGTACTATTGCTTTACTTCGTTTCGTCTAGAGCTCGAGACTCGTCGACGTTAGTCGGCTACCTACAGTAGTCAGTCAGATAAGGGTTTTTGGGTTCCTTCCTTCCGTCTCTTCTCGAACAGCTTTGCCAAGTCTTCCTTACCTGGCCTATGATAGGCAATACTCTACTCTGATCTTCTGGGCTCTTTCTTCGGCTTTCGAGTAGTAGGGTGTTTCGACATCAAGAGGAATCCGGATTTGAGCTACTGGAAACAACTAGTGTGAATCAAGGTGGCCGGGTAGGCCACCCCAACCCTATTGATTACTTCAGATGGGGGCGGCTTTCGAGATAGAGAACTTCTAGGCGGCTCTCGCAAACCAAAAAACCAGTTCCAGTTTTTGAAAGTCTTTAGGAGAGACTAGTCTTTAGGAGAGACTAGTCTCTATTGACTGTAGGACGCAAGCCGTAGGCGATACTCGACAATACCTAGAAAGACCTAATGAATATAGCTAGAAAGACCTAATGAATATAGCTAGTCTCTCCTAAAGACTAGTCTCACAATTAGAAAATTTGGCAGGTCACACAGACTTCTTGCTTTTCTAAGAGCAATAGGAACATCAAGATCAGAAGTGGGAATAGAAAGAGAAGAATCAGGGAGAGAGGAGATACCTGAATCTCGAGAGGTGATCTGATGAGTGGCGTCAGGCAAGGTGGACTGTACCCTCTTCTTCTGTCTCGTATACACTTTAAGCTCAACGGGTTGAGAGTTGGAAGCACCAGAGGAATCAATAGAGGATGAGGGAGTGAGACCCGGAACACTATCCGGAGGAATGGGGAGAACAACTGGTGATTCACTTACCTCTCTACTTCTCCTAATCTCCCCCTGAGGTAAGATGGCATCACTAAGTTGCTCCCGTGAAACAAAGGATAGTTCATCAAAAGTCACATCCCGAGAAAGATACACATGGCCCCTTTTGACATCATAACACGTTTACCCCTGTTTACCGTTATTATATCCTAGGAAGACAGACTGAATACCGCTTTATAACACTTATCACACTGGGGATCGATGTTATTCACAAACGCAAGGCAACAAAATACACGAGGAAGAAGATGAAAGACTATTGAATCAGGCATAAGAAGAATGGTGTCTTTCCATGTAAAAGACGAGATGGCATCCTATTTCTTAAGTTGCACCCCTTTTTTTATTGGGAGAACAGCATCGGACCAAAAAATGTTAGGGACTTGCATACCAGTAAGCAAAGATCGAGTGACGTCCAGAAGGTGACGGTTCTTTCGCTCTGCCACGCCAGACAAAAAACGTGAGCGCCTAGCGCGATACGGCTTTTTGCCTATGTTTAAAGGCTTGCTGGTATAGGAAGATGAGTTTTGAGGCTCAATCCCATGCTCCTTCATATATAACATTAACTCACGAGAAGTGTACTCTCCTGCATTGTCAGATCTCCAGACCTTGATATTTCATTAACACTTCTTTTTAACCACTATTATCTAAAAGGGATGTGGGAGAAAGCTTATGGCGAAGACTGTCGGGTACATGTATATAGCAAAGGCACCAAAATACTCGCAGATCTTCATAGGAAGGTGGCTGTCCCGGGAGAACTTCAAAAGGCGATCTGTTTCCCAACACAGGAGTCATGGTCCGGTTGATTAGATAGGTGGCAGTTAACACTGCTTCGTTCCAAAATCTCTTTGGAACATCCTTCTCAAAAAGCAATGCCCGAGTTACCTCCAACAAGTGCCTATTCTTTCTTTCGGCAACCCCATTCTGTTCAGGGGTATCCGGACAGGAGAACTGATGAATCACTCCTTGATCATGGAGGAAGGTAGCTAGAGAGGAAGCCATGTATTCCCCTCCATTATCAGATCGAAGCACTTTCATCCTCTTTCCAGCCTTTGATAATATAGTAGTGTGGGTCCCTGAAAAAGATTAGCAACCTCATATTTCTCTTTCATCAGGTACGCCCAAGTGCACCTAGTACAGTCATCCACAAAGGTAACAAAATAGCGATAACCTGAATAAGCGACAATTGGGGCGGGTCCCCATACATCTGAGTGCACCAATGCAAAGGGCTCCAAGCAGGGTTTCCTTCATTTTTTGAAATGAAGCTTGTGATGTTTGGCTAGTTCACAGGCAGAGCAATGGGGATGATTACTTGTGGCCCGAAGATGCATTTGCATGTTCCCGACTCAACATTGAGCTCTACTCATTAACTCCAACTTCTTGTCATGAGGATGTCCAAGTCTCGCGTGCCATAATTTCCAATCAACATCCGTTTTATTCGGAACTGTAGACACAAGTGTAGAAGGATAAAAAAAGAAAACCGGGACAGCAGCGAGCAGATATTATTTATTAATTATTAATAGACTTTCGTCTTCCATTTCGCCTTCGAGCTTAAAGAGCCAAGCTATCTGTTCTTCTTCAAGAAAAAGCAAGAGCAGTCTCTTCATAGCACCCAGCACCCGGCAGTCCCTTACCTATAGCCTTAGATTTAGATTAAGGGTTAGCTTTTAAAGAAATTATCAAAGTATATAATAAAAGGCCCTAAGAAGCCTGACTGACGACCGCTCATCCGGCTCCTCCTGCATCTGATTACTCAAAGCAACCTCAGAAAAGAACACCCGCCCAAGGCCATAACTTTCCCCTTTTTCCAGGTTCAACCTAATTATAGGGAGTCGGAGTGCACCACTGGCTTCTTCGCCTTTTGAGAAGCGGGGTTTCGGACGACTGACACCTATAATAATTCCTTTCTTCTTAACTGAATACGGAGAATGCGGAACTTTTCATCAAACACAACCTCTTGGAGGAGAAGACCCTATGCGTCTTTGACAGAGAGCCGGAATTCCATTCATTTCATAAGCCGTTTTGATCCTTTGACACAAATGTATTACTTTTTCATTTCACCGGTGAATCAACTACTAATGGTTACATAGTAAGAAAGGTTCTACCTTAGTAGCTTCGAGTAAGTAGCAAGGCAAGGCTGATGCCCCCGTATAAAACGGGCGAGAATTTGAGAAGAAGAAATGCCCATGAACGCTTTCCAAGAAAAGAATGAATCTTGTGGTGGTACGACGGGCGGGCGTGAGCCGGAGAGATAGGCAATAAAGAGAAATCGTTTACCCTAATGATGACATCGGCTATTGGAGTGACGCCGAGGCAGAGGGAAAAAGGATCTGTGCCTGAGTCAACTACCAATCTGCCATTCTCCCTTACTAGGACCCCAGATAAACTAGCCACCTCGCACTGTCCCGCCCCCCCGAATCTTTCGACCATCCCAAAGATATGCGGAGGATGAATCCGACTTTCTTTTTATATGGGTTAAGCATATATTTAGGGACTTAAACATGAAGATATAGTCTTTTTTCATTACTCTCGAAGAGGTTAAGACGGTGCCGTATTAGTGATCCAACAGGGAAAAAGTCAAAAAGGGCCGACGCTACCCACAAAAAGCTTTGATTTTTATAAGCTACGGGCGGCACCCTATATCATAACACTTCTCCTTCCGACCTTCCAGCACCGGGCAGGCTTTTTCCCTCTCCGGCGGGGAGCCCCGAGCGGATCATTTCCTTGGTTAGGTTTTTTGATTTCTTCCCCCTTCAGTCCAGTCTCCATGAGGATGACGAATAGGCCCCCTCTTCTCGGGAATGGAGGGAGCAGCAGCCCAACCCACCTTAATTATGCATACACTTGCCCTACCTATCATGTCTTAAGCATAAGGCCACTAGCTTATAGTTATTAGCGCTTAGCTACTGCGTATAAGTTTCTTTCTTCTTTACTTTATGGAAATGGAAAGTGAAACTTTTTGATTCTCTGAGCTCCTACTGGGTCAAGCGAACTCACTCCTTCATCTTCGGAAATGAACCCTAGAAGGCTACCGGAAGACATTCCAGACTTGACTTGAACAGACCTTCTTCTTTTCTTCCATCGTAAACTAGGGCAAAAAATCTCTTCATCCAATCCGAAGACTACGTTCCTTAGGCCAATCAGTTCCTTAGCTTCCCAAAAAGCTTCGTAACCTTTAGGTGACGTCCTCTCCTATATAAATAGAATTGGATTCCTAACCCGAATAAGCTGTTCAAAATCCCGATCTTCCACTAGAAAGAATCTCTCTTGCCGTCATCTGGTCTAGTAGTTTCACTCATTCACCTTCAACGCTAGAAGTGGCTGGGCTAGAAGTTTCAATTGAGGACTTGGACTCTTCCGATGCCGTCACGTTACTTTCGCCTACGTCCATTTATTGTATCATCGAGTCCTTATTCTTTGTCTTCAACCATAGGGACTGAGAATGAATGATGGGCTACTTATTACCCCTTTCATTGCCTTCTACTTTCACCGGACTTGGCCTTCAAAGGAAGAGTCTTCTCTGCTGACCTATAGAGAGGTAGAAAGATTTTCCCTACACTGGCTTCATCCCCTACCTAGCTACTGAGGAAGCGGGATCTCGAATCAATCAATTCCTGGGTTTTTGTCTTACAGAAAGCTTTTAGTGCGCGTTGCATGCTTTGTAATAGTATGAACTCATTATGCTCGTCAACTAGGTCAAGCAGGTGAACCCCGTTCCGCTCTCTGTGACTTTTTTTGCCTTCACTTCAAAACTTGACGTCAAATGCTATCCGTGAAAGTCAAGTTCTTTTCCGCGCTAGATTTTGCTTATCGTAGTAATAGTAGGACCTCTTCTCGTTTGCCTAACAGCTTCTCTGATTCCTGACAAAGGGATGAGCCCCCTATAGGCTTAGTCAAATCTGGCCTAGTCGGAACTATGATTCCTAAGACCTAACTCAGAACTACATTTCCGGATTGGTTGATGTTATCTCAGTTGATGTTTGAAGCATAGAAAACCTATCAGGTGAGAAAGAAGACATGAATGCTGCTTCCAACCAATCTCCTCGATGCGGTTCTTTTCCCGCGAGTTAGATTGTGCTTGACTTCGCATATTACTTGGCACCTGCCTTCAAAGACATCTCTGCAAATAGCGGAAGTAATGTGATGTCTGATCTTTATCTTGCAGACATAAGATCGGGTGAAGAAAGTGCTCAATCAGACCTTCTTTTAGGTGGCCTGCTCCCTATATCAGATAGTGGGACCTCCTTGCTCTTCTTCTTGGCTTAAGATATCTTTACGGAGGGACAACTCAAAGTTTCCGGGCGTACTCAAGTGACTATTTATTGTTCCTGGGGAATCCAGAAGTATCCCGCGGGCAAGCATTCGTCATAGAAAGAAATAACAGGAGAAGGAGGTAGACGATCTAAACACTATAGTACGAGTCGTGCAGGTACATACTAATTCATCGGTGGATGTTTAACATTGTCATTTATTCTTTCAGCGGGGGTTGCTAATGCTAATACCAGAGGAGAGTAGTTCCCCAGCGACGATAGGTGATATCAGTGACCAAACCGGACCGGGACTGGGGAGTACGGGCGGTCTTCCTTCCTTTCGAGCGGGGTGGCTTGAGTGCGTGGTCAATAAAGAAAACCTTCCATACTACGGGTATGGATAGCTAACTTGAGTGACAAAAGACAACGAATGCTTGCTTGCGAGGGTGAGGAATACAGCCAACCAATAGACCTATTTATGTTTACTAAAAGCAATAGACGAGTTCCATATAGACTAGACCTACTAATGGAGCAAGTAAGACTGACTGTTTCCAGTTGCGCTTATTCAATTGACTCGTTCTTGTACGGTTCCTGCTGTTTCGGGTCTTTTGAAGGGGAAGAGGGAAGAACGGTCCTATATTGGGATTTTGAGGAGACACTGCGCTGGTGCCATTTCATTTCACTTCCCGACTCAACCCGGAAGGGTAATAGCATCGGGGAGGAGAGAATGAGACAAGATTCAACCCCCTTATCTATCTATCTATGGCGAGCACGGGACGAGCGAGCAGAAAAAGTGTTACGAATCCATCCCACCAGACCTTTTGGATGGGACCCGTGTTGCTGGCACGAGAGGGATCAAGGGACCGATCGCCCTGAATTAGATGTTCCTCTATCCAATCCCACGGAGAGAGGTATTGGCCCCAGCCTCCGCATATGGAACACCAATGAATCCTAAATTTGTTAGGTATCTAACGGATAGGCGCCCGACGGTGATAAGATCGCCACGGGAAGCGCTTATGACCGCTCGCATAAACACCCCCGCCCAAGTCGATTGGGTTACTAGGAGCATTGCCCACAAGTAGGCACTTGAGGCCTATCAAGAAATTCTCGATCGAAGAGGCAATGACTTTCTCCATCTCAGAAAACCCTCGCCATGCTTTTTTTTTTATCTTATACTCATTGACCTTCCTCATAGTATGCTTTTGGCTTCACCCACATATAAATTATTGTATACTGAGTTCCTTGACGTATACGGAAAATTTGGATTGGCTGCTTAGACCAAGGGAATACAAACCCTTAATTACAACATCGAATATTGAGATGATTCGTTCTTGTAAATACGCTACGCCTAGGGGTTTTGTACGGAGTACGAGGTGGCGCGACACATGTTCTTGGAGGGGTTCTTCCCCAAAATCGATTTGGAATATTCTATCAAAGGAGTGGTCCAGGCGAAGAAGTGCTTCGATCCGCTCCATCATCAGCCACTAGTAATGGTTTCCTCAGTTCTAGTGGGAATCTTTATTAAACCATTAGTAAGGTGCGGAGCGGGAGCCCAGGAGAGGACTTTTCTTTGCGCCACTCGAAGACCCACCAGGTCGACCAGGAAAAAGCTCCAATTTGACCCTTAACAGTCATAATACCATCACCTATGGTAGCGTGACCAAGGTCCTTCTATCTTCCTAATGCTAATGTCTCCTTAGAGCGATTGGGGAATTACAAAGCTTGAATGAAGTGATTGGCGGATTCCTTCTTTCGTCAGCTTTACGCCCCTTCAACAGAATCTGCCGTTAAGTCTTTCTTTGGCGGGCACGCTGTCCTTGATTCAAGAGGTTGCGGGCAGGGGAAGGTCAAGTCTATGTGACCAAGGCAGGAAGAAATCAGTCTTAACTAAGCCCAAAGGCTAGCGATGTCACCGCCGGGTAGGAGTTCAATTCAAGAAGATGGATCCGCCGCTATTTCATCAGCATCTGGCACTGCTTGACTTGCTTTCACTGCTTTTAGCTTGAACGTGGCACTAAAGCTTCCATGTCAACTAAAGAGGAAAGACAGTAGAGTGAAAGTAGGACGAGGCCAAGGAACCGAAAATCTGGTAGCTAGTAGAGGAAAAGGCCGGTTCTTCTTTTTAGTCCCAAGTAAGAGATTAAGTAGCATTTATAACCAGCATCTAAGTCAATTCCAGATCTATAGTCACATTAGTCTTATATCCTCTATGTGCATGGGAAGCAGAGGTGAAGGCATATTCCAATAAGAGCTGGAAGAGGCATCTATTTCGGTGCTTGCTTCCTCTCATATCTATATGCCCGCTCGTTTTGCCCCATAAAGTCTATAAAGCAATTTCTCTTAACGAAAAGCGGCTTTTTCGGTCGAATATATATCAACGCCCGCAGAAAGCACAAGCCTTTAGCTCTCAAAGCCCTGAACCCCACCTCTTAAGGCTATTGACACATTGATTCTCGTCACTGCCGACGGCAAGCCCTCAATCTTAACAGTCCAAAAAGCCCGATTCGCAGGTTGAGGCCATGGCGGATCCTGTTTCCCCTTAGCCGCCGAGCATGATGATCTTCTTTGGGTGGCCCTCTGCAAAAAAGTGTGATTTTTCTCGTTCATTCGGTCAGCAAAGACATACTCTGCAAGCCAGTTTCCCCTGTATAAAAACATATATTATTATCCAATCGGGAACCCCCGCTGTATCGAATTCTTTGAGTGTCAAGCCTGCTCCCTTAGGGAAAGCGTACCGGAAGATCAAACTTTCGCTTAAAATCCCAGTTTGGATGAGCAGAGTTACGCTCGATTTCGATTCATACTGAAAAATAGGTGAATAGTTGATAGCAGATGGGGAAAGCTAAAGGCAGAGCTTGGATTGGATTTTCCAGTTGGAAATCCGTCAGAAAAGCTGTACCTTGACAAGCCCCACGATGCTTCTGGCAGCCATCATCGCAGGGACGAAGAGATTACCAAGACCAGAACTATAGACTCATTCTGCACCAGCCCACTAGCAAAACAAAAGGCAAGGAGCGTAAGCCACTTGCCCGATAGGGTAAGGAGCGGAGACCCGAAGCGCACTTCTGTCGAACGAAAGGACTTGGCGGGACCCGTCAATGGAAGATGGCTAGCGAACCCTCAGTGCGTGGGGAAAGGTCATAGAGTTTACAGCCGAAATGCTGCATAAAAGGAGTGAAATTAGGTGGCTTCACACAAACCAATCGACACTTTAATTCGAAAGACGAAAGACCAACCTAAACGTGAGAATCGGCTCTTCGAGCCGAATATCCCTAACCTCATCTCGCCTTCCACCGCACCGGCAAGAGGAAAGCGAATTAAAGCTGAAAGAAGACTAGAGCCAGGGGAAGCAGATTCTTGACCGATCTGTTCTCTTCTCTGCTGAGGAAGGCTTTTTTCAAGGTTATTCAAATGGTGAAATAAGGACTATTCCTCCTACTTCAAAGGCTGGACGACTAATGCTTGCTTCAAGATCGAACAACGAATCTCGATCGAATCTCATAACCAGGTTCCGAAGGTCGAACAACTTATTCTATTGAATGGGCATCTGGTTCTTGGGCTAAAGCCCTAACTAACAGCCTATTGATCGGGAAAGGAAGTTCCAATGAAAGCTTTTCAAAGGTTATACATTAGCGATTGATTCGGAGGATAGAGAATGGAGTTGGAAGGCTGTTCAGTCTTGAATCTTCCCTCCCTCACTGATTGACTCCTCCAGGAAATATATGTCGAATAGTAGGGACAGCGGAAGGGTGAGATTCTTTATTCAGCGGCGGATGGAGAGGCGGGAGGTGGGAATCGAGCATTACTGGCTGTAAAGGCGAGATCGGAGTAGGAAGACCATGAGCGGTGAAGTTCTTTTCCCAAGCCGTCGAAGAAAGACCTAGCCGAAGAAGAGGTACTTATAGCAGAACAGGCCGATCAAAGAAGCATGCATTTACAGAAATGAATGCCATAACCTGCTCGAATAGGCCAATAAAGAAAGATATTGAATTCCCTGCTGTGAAAGGAGTTGGTAGAGAATGACTAGAGGTATCCAATTGACTGAAACCGGCTCCGACCCTTTCCTTCTTAAGAAAGGGATGTCGGGCGAATGAGGAGATAGGGGCAGGCAAATCAAGAGCTTTAATTTCAGGCAATTTCTTTTGCCCGTAGTTTCCACGTCAAGCTGAAGGAAGCATTTCGGTTGGATTTGCAGGAATCAACTCATTTAGAAAGTCCCATCCGGCCAGGTATAAGCCTGCACCAGCAGTCAGATTAGGAGATCTTAAAGACCTTTTTTTCACATAAAGCATTGACCTCTTGTCTCTCTTTGAAGTCATAAGGAGGTTATCGACTGATTAATCCACTGGAAGAGTCAGAGGCAACCCAAAAAGAGATGCCTAAACAAGAGGTTTTGAATCCACCTGCATCAAAGGAATTTTGAGCCCTCGACTGCGGTAAGCAGCTGAACTAGAGGCGTTGTTGAAGGAGTCGTTTTTATACCCCCAAAAAAGTGTTCACTTTCTGAGGAGTGCAATTTGACTTAATTCAATCATTCCTGCCTTCCTGTTATCTTACATTTTCATGCATTATGAACCTCTAATCAATATATATTTTCCAGAGAAAACTAATTCCTTAGCCGATCATCATTTTCCTTGTATAGTAATTCGTATCTGACTTTGACATTTTCAATCGATTTATCATGTCTAGCGATCCCTCTTTTGGTTTGTAGATTAGGACCAATCCCTTCTTCTTGCAAGCTATACTCGAAAGAGAAAGAGTTATTGTGATCAGACCAACTATTGAAATGTAAAGGATTTCACTTATCAAACGACTATATTCGTTACGTTCTAATAAAAGGGTTGGACGGTATCCACTTTGATTTTTTTAAAGAAAGTGGCTTGTGCTCAAAAAACGGGATGGAGAGTGAAAGATTTTCATAATTAGAGGTATCCACCACGTGGAGATGCGTTGGGAAGGATTTGAGACCGATGACTTCACAGATCTCTCCTCTAAAGGAATTTTGAAGAAAGGTAGCGTTTGATTTGAAAGGGTAGGAAATGTCCATTTAGGAAAGGAACTGAACCTGAACTGCCTTAATGGACAGGGATAATAGTCTAAGAAGATGCCATAGAAGCGGAACCGGTCTTAGATGGTTGACGGATAGGTTTTTGCTTTTTGCCTGGCTGGGCATAGTCAGAGCTAGCAATAACAGTCATACTACTTCCCTCAGAAGGAAATTGGCTTATCGGATGCTCTTGTTCCAGCAATGTAAAATTCTGCCTTCAAACCTGAAAGTCTTATTGCAGGGGATTCGAGAACAGTAGCAGCTTCTTCTCCCACAGTTGGGTAAGGGGGAAGTTAACTACCCTAGAGTACTACCCGGCGACTTCTCTTGCCCGCTTTTGCTCCGATGAAGGCGTTGGAAGTACTGTTGATTGTGTTCCTCGAAGAAAGAAGGTCAGTATCTGCAGTGGAGTAAGAATCCCCCGTGGAACAATGGTCTAGCTCCATGGACTAGTCGTTCAGTAGTCTTACAGAGCAGTTACTCAATGGTCAAGTTGTTTAGCCCTACTAGCGGGAGCCAAGAATTCATCGCAGTTGTTGGAAGCGCGCACATAACTCCTTTTTGAAAAAGAAAAAGGAGGGAGTTTTCAAGCTTTTCACATTGTGAAACTGGAATCCTTGTCTTTCTCTTCCTCTAGCTAGACTACTAGAGCAATATATTCTAGATTGAAAGAATTACATAAATAGAGTTTTAATCCTTCGCGTATTAGGAAGCAGCCCGGTGTTTAGCTATGTATAGGACTTTTTTTGGGATGACTGATTGACTGTAATGGGAATGAGTAGCCCCTTACCCTAAACAAGCGAGCACAATAGAGCTTACAGTTGTCGTCTATCTTCGCAGTTTCCTACCTTGACTATTGGGATATTTCCATTCGAGAAAGAGATGTACGAATAAAGGAGCGAAGCTGACTCGACCGGACGGGAGAGGTTGTTTAAGAATCGAGATAGGCACTGTGAAAGAAAGAAAAGAGTGAGATAGACGTCTAAGATAAAGTGCTAGCCAGCAAGCATTCCTTTAGCCATGAATCCGATTCGGGGAGCATCAACATAGTTCCACGCAATGACATTTGAGGAATTCAGGGACAACTACTTGACTTCTATTGGCTCTAAGCCTAGTTCTTCCAAGCAAGAAAGGAAGGCGCTTAACTGATTTAGTTTAGGTATAAATTCCAGGCGATGAAGTAGCGGGCGAAAGACGAAAGGCATAGTTTCAAAAGGCTATTGCTGCTACCTGATTGACTCTTAAAAGAAGAGTTCCGTGACTTCCGGGCTTAGCTCTGCAGATGTTTTCAGGAATAAGAGAAGACGGTGCTAGTCTTTGAGGGATCTCCGCTCTTGCCGCTGCACAAGTAACTGCTGTTGTCGCCTTGTCCGCCGTTATCTTATCCGCTTGAATAAGTAAGGCCTTGGAAAGGAAAACTATCCCTTAATAATGAGGGGGCACCTACTATGGGAAAGGCCAGAAAGTCTCATTGAAATGTAAAATCTGGTCTATGAATGCTCGTTATATCGAGAGGGCCCGGTATCTCTCATGGATGTGCCGGGTGGGGGAGGGGAGAGGTCGGGGAAGACACATTATTTCCAGTGTCTTAGCCGTGGGAATCATTTAGAGCGAGAGCTCTTGAGGGACCAGCCTACTTTCTTATTAAGGTTGGAAGACAAGACTCAGGGAGTAAGGCAGTCTAGATACCTTTTTACGGGGAAAGCCCAAAGTGAAGAGACGAGTGACGACCCTGTTCCTCCTCCTTTTCCAGGTAAATCTCCTCTAAGTCTCAGAGCCGATCCCGGAGTTGAAGCGGCCTTGGGAGTTGGGGTTGCCGCACCGAACCTCACAGGTAATAAATAGTATGCCTCACCATACAGTGAGAATATGGCTTCCCCGGACCAACAGTAATCTCTCTCTTTGCCCCAGGTACTACTATGACAGCCATTGGGCTTTCTGCTCCAAGCTCACCTCAGAGGGATTACTATGCCCTAGCTATAATAAGGGGTGACCGGCTTTCAAAAAGCAGAAATCTCGTAGTAAGGAAGTTTCAGGTCAACATCCCTCTCCCCGGAATGAAAGTCGCTCTTGGGATTATTTACGGTGCTGAGAGGACTGCTCCTAGGGCAGGAAGTAAGGCATCTGATTCAAAGGTTGGAAGTCCAATCAATGGTTGACCAGACTCATATGAGAGTTCCTCGACGACCTAGAAGACTGAATTAGCAGTCAAGGAGGTAAGGCAGTCAACAGACTTAGAAGGATCAGAGGTTAAAGGGAAGACACTTGTTCTACTATGCCGTGGGGGAGCTAGATGAGATGAGGAAGAAAGAATTAGGCGCAAACGAGAGGTCGGAAGGCCTCATATAGTAAAGAAGTAAGGCACTGGGGCACATCAAAGTCAAAGGAGTTAGCAGACAGTTCCTTGGCCGGAGTACTACCTGCTTGGCCTCACAGGAACTAATAGACCAGGACCTCGAGGGATCTTGGACCTAGATCAGAGTTCGAGTTTACTTATTGAAGAAAGTCAAGACCAGAAACTGGGGAAGCAGACTCGATTTCAAGGACAGGTAGGAAGGAAGCGTCAGTGATAAGTAAAAGGGTAGGAGCCCAGTCCTGATGGTAAAGCCTAGGTAGCAACTTCCGATTCAAAGGCATCAGCGGGAGCCCTTGTCCTGTCCCTGGGGGAGAAGGACCAACAACCAATGATCTTGTTCATTCATATCCACCCGTCCGCTAGCGACTAAGGAGGAGCGGCATCTTTTCCTCCCCTGCCCGGGCTCCCATCCATCACTAGCTCCATATAGTCCCCATGGAACCATCCGATCTAGAGCGAGCCTCAAACGAGATCTTTCTTCCTTTCATCCACTCCTTCAATCCATTCATTACTCCGCTAGCCAGCTAAGCTAAAGCTAGCCTTCCACCCGGGCATTCAAAGCAATCTTCTAAACCGACTTCGCACTCTATTTTTTCTCCCCCTCTCTCTCCAGCCGGGGAAGGTCAACTAATCTCGATCCAAAAAACTTCCTCTCGCTTCGCTCGAGCATCTACGAACCTCTCCTAGCTCCATTTCCGGAAATGACGCGGAAGCATCTGACCTAGGTTCACCTAGCCTTCGAGGGAAAGCAAATGAGCTTTCACTTTCAGAAGTAGCTATCTCTTCAACCGGGCAAACTATGAATCTTTCTTTCCATCGATTGGATCCAATGCATTGCCATCTCCAGACCCAGATTCTTCCATTTCCCGGCCCGGAACGGGATACAAACTCGCCGAAGCAGTCTATCATACGCTTCCCTGGCTGCATGCCCATTTATGGCTATCTAGTTTCAGGGAATGGAATGTTTTGAGGCGAATAGGGCCTTTGGTGCCTTGCGAAGAGACATCTTTGAGTCTAATAACCATAGTATGGGAGGTGGTGGTATAGGGGGAAGGAGTCGGGAAAGAAGACTGGTTAGCAGTAGAGCCTTGGTTCGTTCTTTGGTTATTTACCGTAACCGGCTAGATCTACAGAAGCTGTTACGGAATTGAGATAGACTGGGAGTTCGAGCCTTCGTCCCATCCAGAACTCGATCTACGGCAGAATCCCAACCGTCCATAGGCACTTAAGGCAAGGGCCGTGATCGGCGGAAGGCCCTCTACCTGCTTCCATTGGGACTTCATTCCGCAACCCGGGGGAAGTGGACTGCCATTACGCCTTGTCACGGAAGGCTGAGGATTTCTGGTAACCTATCGGGATGGCCTTGACCTCCTTTTCTCCTGCGCACAAACACACTTTATGCCCAGGCTTCCATACCGATCCGGCCTTCATCATAGGCTAGCATAGCAGACAATAACGCGAAATCCAGGAAGGGGGAGGGGAATGCAAAATCAGAAAAACCGTTAGGCTAGTTCCCGTGGAGTGAGTCTAGTGCTTCCCTTTAACCTAGAAGCACTCAGTGAGCGTTCAACAATGTCCTTCCTGGCCTGTTGTTTGAGTTGACCGAAGGGCGGCGGGTTGAGGGTACCGAGAGGAATGAATTCGAGTAGTAGCCAGGGGTTTTCAAAAGAATGAAGTAGAGCCGCGAGCAAGAGCTAGAAAGAAGCCCTAGCCCTAGCCCTAGCCCTAGAGCTATAGCCAGAGCTCAGTAACTAATAGCCAAGGACGGTGGGTGTAGCGGACCCCCTGCTCGAAGATCAGACAATATGCTATGTCACGAACGCCATAGGAGGGGCACTTGGGTTGAGCTGAGCCTAGCACCTGACCGGATGAACTTCCACTGTTGAGCCTAAATCTCTTCCGCAGAAAGGGGGTCGGCAGATCAATCGGAAAGGTTGAACCCACTCCCCTGGATGGAAACTTCCCTGTCAATGTAACCAACCACAAACAAATACCACAAACAAAGCTCCTTCTCTTAGGGGCTCTCCCCTATCACTCGAAATTCGTTGGGAGGGCTTTACGTACTATTTTGCCTATCGACCCGAATGAATCAGTCGATCCACATTATATAGAAATCTCACTCATGCAGAAGCGTAGGGAACGAACGGAGCGCGGATGCGCGAAGTGAGAACTAGCAATGCACGTTGGGAATTTTGACCCGGACCAAAAAAAAGGAAGAAGGCGAGAGGGATTGCCCCGAAGCAATAGCAAGAGCTAACCTAAGTGCGCAAGCACACTGCTTAACAGAGCTAGGCGTACTTGCTCTTTTACTGGTCTCGGCTCTCACGGCTAGAGAGAAATAGCCCTCCTTCGTTGGCTCGAAAGAACCAGCAAAGGGAGCAAGAAAACGGGTGCTATAACGCGCAACGGCTTTCGAGTTCCCTTTACGTGAATTGGGCCGTTGCTTGCTCGCTTGCCCTTCCCCACCCCCCAAAAAGGGGATCCATTAAAGGGATCGGCTCATTCGGCTTCACTTTTTGGTATAGATTTCGTTACGTTAGAAGAGCCCCTTAGCGAATTTACCTTTGGATCGCACTACACCATATAGTCAAGTCACCCTTCCCCGGGTCGCTGTAAGCTCGTTCATATATACTATCATCCAAATGCGGCCACCCGCCTCAGCGAGGCGACCAGGGAGAGACTAAGAGACTACTGGTTGGACCATCTCAAACGCAACCGCCCTTCCAATGGCGCACGATACCAGCTGCTGGATATATGGGGAGGATCGACCTCTCTTTCGTGATTACACCTTCATCACGCCTGTCCACCTGGAAGAAACGAAGTGGAGACCTCCCATATATACTATACAGCGACGAAGGGAAAAGACCCAGTTAGGGGGAACCCCGTCAAATAGAGCGTACACCCGCATGAAAGAGAAGCAGAAAGAAATGACCAAATTCTCCACCAGAAGGAGAAGTCTCCAACAGAGGGAGGACGGTGAGTAGATTACCAATTACATACTCAGAGAGAGAACAATTGAACAAAGCCTTCGAAGAAGAATCAATGAAAACTACCGAATCCAATCTTCCATACTGCGAGCGAAGTCATGCAAACAAAGCAGCTGCTGCGCGCTCAGGAAAGCTGTGATTCCCCTAGATATATAGATAACGGGGATCACGCGCAGTGAGAGCGCAAGAGCTGTGTGATAGGCAGGCAAAGGACTCCACCAAGAGAGGATTGGAGGCTACCATGAGGATTGGCAATAGAGCACGCTTTCCGCCTAGTAGACAACTAAGCAGGAGGGAGGGCTAGGGTGAGGAAGGGGAGGTCTTCCACCTGCTCTTAGAACTGACAAAGCACGGCACATACTGGAACTCTTTGTCTTCTATCTGGTGGGTAACCGGGATTTATATCTATTTCATTTATTGACTAGTACATTACATGCACCACTTTCATTTGAAAACCTATTTGCCCCCGTACCCGTCGGTATATGAAAATGACCAACTAGAGAAAGGCAGGGCAGCTGCTCTCCAGCCCCACTTGAGGCTAGGCCCTTCCCACCTACAGGAGCGAGCGAGATTGCTTGTTGCGCGCTTAAGACGGATGGCTTAAGCAAATTACCCTTGGTCTGGTCCAATATCAATCCTTTTCCAAGGCGAGGATTGGCCTATAAAGCTTTTGGCCGGGCTCTTCTTTCTTTTATTCCTTTCTTTCCGGCGAGCAGACGATGATTGTGGTCTTCGTGGATACGCCTTTGATAGAGCTGGCATTCTTCTCTTATGATCGGGAGAGAATGCGGTTAGCAGCTGGGCTTGATCAAATGGGCTAAAACCATACCGTGGGAGAAAGCCATATTGTTCAGTTGAAGTTGAAGAAGCCCCTTTCAGAATCTACCTTTTACCGGGCGGAACACTTATTAGATCTTTTTAGTACCTTCGTAATTGAGAACACTTTTATGAGCTTATCGACTTCTGCCTCTACCTACCGCACAACGTTCCGTTGCGTCGGTGGGGTCGGGCGAGAATCCCGGTAAGCTGAAGGGCACTTGATCAAATGGGCGAAAAGCATACCGCTCAGGAAAACAAACAAGAACCAGGCGAGAACAGAGATCCGCAACAGCAGTGCCCACGTTCTACCTGCGCATAGAAATAGAAGTCAAGTCTTTCAGACATCCATTTACCTTTTACGTAAGCTCAGACTTCATCAGCATCAGCTAGGTCTTAGGACGAAATAAACGTTCCATCCATCAAACTTCGCTGCAGGAACCGTTTTCTCGTACGGATAAGCCGAGGGCACGGGTCTCATACCCACCCCTAGTCACTCTCGTCAGCTGTACATACGTCACCTTCCATTGTCTTTGCGAAGATTTCAACGTACTCCTGCGTGCCGGGCCTTAGCCTAGAAAGCCAGTCTTCTTCGGAACCCGCCAATCCATCTTTAAGCGAGAGTCGGCCCAGGTAGGTTTCAATACGCAGGCGAACACCAGAAGCGCCCGGCGCTTTTATACGCAATATACGCAATTCGCGCGTGTATAACCACAATCGTGCAAATGCGGCCACCCCGGGATAGGATAATTTCTTGTGATCCAAGAGAGTTTGAAGGAAGGACCTAAGGTAAGGTGACCTCAGTGCAGGAACCAGGGCCCCAGAGGCTTTCCTGGAAGGCATCTATTGCATTTTAATGATGCGGTACGGTACGCGCTTCACTTACCACGAAGAGAGCTTTACCAGGAAGTACCAAAAAATCAAAGAGTTGTGTTAGCTCTTGGGAAAGCAGCCATTAAAGGCCGGCTAGCCTTGCTCTTTAGTTGATGGCGAATGTCAACTACCGAAAGGGGATAGCACAGCATTAAACAAACTTCCTGTAACCGGGGTTATAGTAGTAGTTGTTGGAGCCTAGCGAGCGAGAGGAGAGCGTATTTTCGGGCATACTGCGCTACGAGCTGAAGCCACGCGCTCAAGCTGTGACTCCTCTACAATATCTATAGATTCAGATAGGCGGGATTCAGCCCGCGCTGACAGAGCGCAGAAGCCAGAGCCGATGTTAAGCTGTTGCCAGCCGTCGATTGAACCGGAAAGAAGACCGGAATCGCACACTCATTCCTAAGTCAGAAGAAAGGGAAGAGACTAAGGAACTGGCTTCTTTGGATAAGCCGGAAGCGCGATCCTCAGGCGCACAAGCAAATCAGAATCGGAGCACGCCTGTCAATCTTTGAGCGGGAGTCGTCTGATCTGCCTATGGCCTGGACCAAGGCAAGGCTAGAACACATCGCGACGGAAGCCGCTGTCACACTCTACCTGACCTGCGTGACGAAGCCTTTTGGACTCAAATCCGCACACAGACCCTCTTCCGCTTGGCGTGAACTCCTTTCGGTTTGTCACGGAAGGCATCATTTCTAAGTCTTTTAAAGTGAAAAGCCATAGAAACCTCAGATGACTGGGGGTCCACTGAGATCTAGTTCCGTTCCGTGAAGTGTAGCACTACAGCTTTTCCGCCTACTTCTGGATCTCCTTCACGTTATACTGCTTTCAGTTGCTTCTCTCCGGAACCCCACGGAGCGTTAAAGTTGCTTCCTTCGCGCCTTCGGCTAAAGAAAGTTCCGTCACGTCACCTTATCGCTTACGAGGGTTAGGATCAAGGGCTGCTCTGGTTGAGCCAGCTTATCGCTATTGAGCGCTCTACTTATTGATAGTTTAGTACCGTCAGGTAGGGGTTTCGACAGCTTATCGCGGCTGGTGGGGTTGGCCTTCTCTGGTTGAGCCAGACCTCGTAAACTCGGTCATCAAGTGGCTTTTAGCTCCTTCTCCTTCGTCTACTCTGTTTGCTGCTGGGCCGTAGTTTGAGTTTTTTCCGTCTCTCTATTGAGCGCTCTACTGATAGAAAGTGACGTTCCGTAATGTTCTCTCTTCTCCTTTAGCTCCTTCACCTTCGGTAAAGTGCTTTTCGCTCCTCACTCGAACTCCTAGCTCATAACTAACCGCAAAGGGAGGAAGAGATTCTTAACCGCTTATTGCTCGATAACCCTTTGCCAACTCCTCTGGAAGTCCCACGTCCGGAAGTCGGTGCTTACTCCAGAGAGACTTGGCATAGCAACTACTTAGCTCTCTTTAAGCTACTTGGTTCAGAAAGGGAACCCCCTGCCCCGGCAGGAGAAGAGATATTAGACGGAGGAAGAGGAGTGGTGTAAGCTTCGACTGCTAAGCCGGGGAAGCTAAAGGGTAACGTAGCTACTTTGCTCAGTGACGGGGAAGGGGAGCTACGAGAGCAGAGGAGCCGACCGGAGGAAGAGATATTACACGGAGGAGGTGGGGTGAAGCTCCGCTAAGAACTCGAGGAAGGCTAGAACGCTAGAGGAGAGGGACAGCTGGAACGCTAGCAACAAGCAACAAGAGCTAGCACAAGAGCCAGCCTAGACAGCTAAAGCGACAGAGGAACTACCCGAGCCCAGCAACCGCTAGCAACAACAGCTAGAGCAGAGCTGGCTCCTACTGCCGGCCGGCAAAGCTGTCCTAGACCGCAGAGGAACTGCCCGAGCCCAGCAACTCCAGCTCCTACTGCCAGCAGCTACTAACTAAAGCTAGAACCTCGAACTACAGCTTGAGCTCACACTCGAACTCCCAGCTCCTCACTCACCGCCAGTGTTCGCTCCTTCACCTTCGGTAAAGTGCTTCGCTCCTCACTCGAACTACTACCCCTTCGGCCTCACTCGAACACCTAGCTACTCACTGCGAGCTAAACATCGGGGGCTGTTGAAGCAAGAGTGGAAGCCGGCCGGAGGGATATTCTAAACGGAGGAAGAGGGGTGCAGCCAAGCAAGGGAAGCTAAAAGGTAACTAGCTACATTCCTCAGTTGAGGAGGAGGTAACGGAGCGGAGGAGCCAGAGGGATATTCTAAACGGAGGAAGAGGGGCCTCGGAGAAGGAGGAAGACAAGGAAGAGGGGGAATACAGGAAACAGAGGAGGAGGAATAAAGGAAGGAGTACGAGCTGAAACAAAAGGAGCAACAGCTTACCCTAACCCTTTGCCAACTCCTCTTGAAACACCACTCCCAACCAGTAGTGCTAACTCCAGAGAGACATGGCAGACAGAAGCAACAGTCCCTAAGCCCGGAGGAAGCTAAGGCAGCTAGAACCTCGAACTACAGCTTTTCGCTCCTTCACCTTCGGTAAAGTGAAACCCCTTACCTTCGGCCCTGAACCTCGTAAACTCGGCTAAAGTAGCTTCGCTCCTGAACCCCACGGAGCGGTAAAGTTCCTGCGCTCCTTCACTTTCGGTAAAGTGTCTCTCTTTCATCTACTTCGTTCCTTAGAACTCAGTGACTCTCTTTCAGATCCTTTGGTTGCCCTCTTCCGTTGGTTGCCCTCCTTAAGCTTACCTCCTTCGTCTCCTTTTGTCGAGTCTTCAGTATCTTCCTCTGCTTGGCTTGAACAGGGGGCCTACTTCTTTAGTCAGTTGTAGTGGCGAAGGGCGTCATCAGGTTGTTGCTGACCACAAAAGATTGATCCAAGAGGCCCATAACTCAGGTCTGGCTTTCAAATGGTCGTATGTTAAGGAAGCTTCTGAAGAAGCGGGCTAACGCACGTAGGCTTTGAAGCCGTATATCAAGTGTAGTTCCGGCAGGGGGTCCGAATAGAAGTAGTGTAGTCACTTGCTCCGTAGTTTGATACTAGCGCACTACGGCTTGACTTGACGTTGCCTACTTCTAGATACTAGCTAACTACGGCTTGACTTGACGTTGCCTACTTCTATCAAGTGGAGTGGAGTCAACTGACGCGCTGCGGCTTGAATTGACGTTGCCTTATAAATATATATATATATTTATAATAAGTAGGCCCAGCAAGCAAGCTCCGGCTATCAATAGCAAGACCCAGCAAACAGAGGAACTGACGGAACTACACCTGACGGTACGGAATATAGAGGCTCTGGCCCAGACGGAACGAACTTGATGTCGGCTTCAAAGCCGTATCTTATTGATCTCCTTAACCTTCGGCTAAAGTCAAGTTGCTTCCTATCTTGAATCTCCTTCTTAGTCCCTTAACTCCACCTCCACCTCTTGCAGATCCTTAGTCTCCTACTTAAGTTTCATTCCGTTCCGTCAGGGTGCTTCCATTTATTCGTTGAACCAACCGGACGCGAGGATCTTCTCAAGAAGCGTAAGCGAGGATACGAAGTAACTTAGTTCCGAAAGGGACTCAGCAAGAAAAATGGTTAGGTTTTTTTATTTATATTAGAATATTAGAATTAGAAATCTAGCGAATAAAGAAGAAAACACTATCAATAAAGGAGACGCAGGATCAGAGAGGCACTTAGTTGAGTAGCTTGATGGGCCTACTGATTGATAGTTACGTCAAGTAGCAAACTACGGCTTTTAAGCCTACGTGCGCTAGTAGCAGGAGGCCCTGACTACAACTAGATATCTGTAGGCCAAGCAACAAGATACGGCCCAGCAAACATAAGTAGGCGCCTACGCGCGCCAGTAGCAAGGCCCCTCCGGAGACTTGATAGGTGGAGTTCCGTCATGTTCTAGCCGAAGACGGTTCCGTTCCGTCATGTTCTTGTTAGCTGAGCCTCCACTTGCTGGGTGGAACGGTCTCATTAGCTGCCTTCCTATCCTTATGAAAAGGCGGCAAGCCCTTCGCTTGGGTGTAGTTCCGTCAAGGATCAAGGGCTGGTCGAGCTAGCTCTCGCTTCCTCCTCTGCTTGTTGGAGGCAGGAGAAGAGTGCACTTCAAAAGAATCAAACTTGGGATTTGGTGGAGATTCCTGAAGGGAAGCAGCCTGTTGGGTGCAAGTGGGTGTACAAGGTTCAATTTCAAGCTGATGGGACAGTGGAGAGATACAAAGCTAGGCCTAAAGGCTTTACTCAGGAGTACGGCACTTATTTTGAGGAAACCTTTGCACCTGTGGTCAGGATGAAGACCATTAGATGCATCCTATCTCTTGCTGCTATGCGGATGGCCCTTGTTTCAATTAGATGTAAAGAATGCATTCCTTCATGGTGAACTTAAGCAAGAGGTATACATGTATCCTCCTCCCGGTTTGGATGTTGGGGAGAATCCCAACCTCGTCTGTAGATTGAAGAAAGCTATATATGGACTGAAGCAAGCCCCAAGAGAGTGGTTTGCCAAGTTTAGTTCGGCTGTTGAGAAGGCTTGGTTTGTGAAGTCACATAGTGACAACACAATGTTTCTCAAGAAAGCTACTACTGGCATTGCTATTTTCTTTGTATATGTAGACGATATAGTTTTCACTGGAGATGACCTAAGTTCCATAGATGAACTTAAAAGGCACCTAAAAAAAACCTTTTACATCAAAGATTTGGGTGATCTGAAGGGATTCGAGGTAGCGAGATCAAAGAAAGGCGTATGTCTGTCTCAGTGCAAGTATGCCATGGATCTTCTCACAAGGTTTGGGCTGTTGGGATGCAAACCAGCGGATTTCCCTATGGATCAACACTTTAAATGAAAGAGGGATGTTGGAGATCGGGTAAGTGATCCCACCCGTCAACTGGTTGGAAGCCTTTTATACTTTACCATGACTAGGCCAGACATTGCATATGCCGTTGTTAAATAGTAGTCTTTTATGCATGATCCAAGGGAACCACACCTTGAGGCCGCTCTCAGAATCCTTCGTTATCTTAAGTCACAGCCGGGTAAAGGTATTCTTCTCTCCCCAACCTCTGGCACAGAACTGGGTACTCTGCTGCTAGTTGGGGTGGTGTATCTGGAGATGGGAGGTCCATTACAGGCTACTGTATCTATATGGGGAGTGACTTAGTGCATTGGAAAAGCAAAAAGCTGGATACAGTCGCCCGGTCTAGTACAGAAGCCGAATACCGTGCAATGGCCTCAACTGCAAGCGAGCTTGTGTGGATTGGATGAAGTTTATCATGGAAGAATTTGGTTTATCTTCTAAGGCACCTATGAGAATGTTCTGTTACAACAAAAGTGCCATAAGCATTGCAGAAAATGATGTATATCATGAACGACACATAGAAATGGATTGTCATTTTGTAAGAGAAAAGGTGACCAAGGGTGACATAGACCTGCCTTATTGCTCTCGTGAAAATAAACTGGCTGACGTTCTGACCAAAGCCCTCGGTAGAGACAAGTTCCAGCTATTCATATCTTTGCAGGGAATGATTGACCTTCGGATTCAAATAATGTCATAATGGCAGTACTCCTGAACATTTCTTCTCTTCTTCTTTTTGCTTACTTGAATATATACACCAACCCAATCTGGATTTTAGTTCGTTACTTACGATACGATAAAACTAGACGAATCAGTTCATGCGGGCGAACGAAGGAGCGCTGCTAACAACCTGACGCGTTGCGGCTCCCTGCCGGTCGCCTACACTTGCTCCGTATCTTGCATCCGCTTCCTTCTTCGAGCGAGCCGAGTGAGTGAGTCTACGGGTAGTCGAGCCAGCATCCGAGCGAGCGAAGCCACTGAGTGAGACTCCTTAGGCTAGTTATCAGACGCATCGATATCCATCCATATCTCCATCTGTATCGAGCGAGTGAGTTTACGAACGAGACTCCATCCATATCTTAATCTGCGGTTCCAACGCATGCTCCAGTTCGACCGCCCTCAGCGGCCACGTCACCTGATCCAGCTCCCAGGCTCCTATTCCTATTCTATGGCATGAGTAAGGTGTTGTCTTTCATTCAGGCTCGACTGAGTTCCCTTCTCCTTATAGATGAGAGGTAAATGAGTGGAGAATCGTGGCTGGATGCATGCCAGAGGTCTTTCCGATGCCTAATGAATTGGATAGGTGGTTGTTACCTAACGACGAGAAATACACTTCCTGTCTCAGAGCATAACACACAAAATATGATGGAGGAGGGCCAGTGAATTCATTCGCCCGGAAAACTAGTCATCTTCAATATGAAAAAAATGAGTCCTTTCGGTAGTGAAAGGAATTTACCTCATCTCTGATGACATATATAATGTGTGTTCAGTCTTTCCCGATCATTTCGATTCAGGGTAGAAGGACAGTCGGGGAAAGTTCTCTAACCTGGGAGAAACCTTAGAATCCGTCTTTGAGGGACGAAAAGGGCGAGTAGAACGGGCGCGAAAACGAAACCCCTTCCTTCTTCGGCCTAAACCGAGATGGTGCAATACGAATGACTACTTGAAGTACCATGGAATTGGGGGGCATGGCACCAACACTCAAACATTATATTCAAGACCTGATCAGCAAAGGATAAATACATGTTGAGAACGATGAGGCATCCACGAGCGAACAAGCCGCTTGAATGGGCTCACATAAATCTCGGATTAGTCATCGGGGAGACCAACAATGGACCGATCGGCGAAGTCGAAGCAACGAAGGAGCTTATTTAAGTATTGCTAATTACCGTAAGGCCCCCTCCGCCCGAATATGACACCACAATTGGGTGGGATAATTGAGGTGGTGCGCGAAACCCCGATCTGTGAACCTACTATGGTTCAACATATGACTGATCTCGAACCTTGCAATCGACTTATATTCCGCACCTCTTCCAGTGACACACACTTCTCTAATCTTCTTCCTCAAGATTTTCGGAACTTAGCCTTCGACTCCAGACCTTGCGACGGGTCAACGGACAACGAACACTCCGGGTAACATGATTGATGTTAATGGGGTAGTCCATATAACTCCTTCATATAACGATGCATCAGGCACTGCAAACGACATAACGGTCTGGTCTAGCCAGCGTATCGGCTGCAGATTCATCCATCCCGACCGGCTCGTCGGTCAAACCCCATTGTATGCCCGAGTATTGTCAGACGAAGAGCCATTAGATCATCCCATTATCGTCCCAGACAAGCCCAGTTGTGGAGTGACAACTCACTAGGGGCGAAATACTTCCTCATCCAACCCTCCATCGCAGAAACAACAACAGAATTCGCAACGGCCACAACCGGATCACATCACCACCCGAGAATCCTATCATGATTCGGGGTCCTTAACCTCGGAGGATTTACTTGACAACCCCGACACCGCGGACCGACTTGAGCGCATCCCAACACAAATTGCCATCATTGAACTACTGCGTACCTCACATGTTCACAGAACTTTGTCCGATCAGGATCTCCAAACCCCAGATGTTCCAGAAGACATCTAGGTGAATCACTTACAAGCTTTGATATGCCAGTGAATTGTGCCTGAAACAATGACCTTTTTTGGAAACGACTTGCCCGACATTGCCTTTCCTCATAACCATGCTTTATACGAGCCTGGCACGTAGAGGGTGGATGACGAACGGGTCAACACTGAATACCTAAAGCCGTCTTTGACTTCCTACGTGTTCCCATTAATCAGTTGCAACCAAATGGTCTTATCATTGAAGCCTATGGTGAAGAGGAACACAAGTCTCTAGGATCAACTCAGTAGCCCCTGCAAGTCGGTCGTGCTATCAGACCCAAAATGATTCATGCAGTCGATGCTCCACCGAGCTATAACAACCTCCTGTTGGGACGTCCATGTCTAATCCAAGTGGTGTCTTCAGCTACTGACACGAAAAAGTATGACTTCCCTTATACAATCCTTAAGTACCTTCTTAGTCTTAAAAAGTCTCCAATTCCCTTAGCAAAATGAGATTCTTTTGACTATTACTGTTTACATCGACAATGATCCATTTGACCACTATGATGTCCCTGAGTTCGTCACCAGGGAAGGTAGTCACTATCCCATTTGCAGTGGTGGTAGTACCCTAAGGGAAAACTTTGTCAAGCATGAGTCTGATCCATCCTTTTTTAGCACATGATAAAGGAAAGCGGAAAGTCGATGATGAATCCTTATCATCACACACTTCTCTCACCTAAAGGTCAATCCACCAAAGCCGAATCCCAACATTTTTATCCTCCCTCCCTGGGCCTATGAAGGAGATGGTTGTGTCGGCATTACCCAATTACCCCAAGTACCCAGACTTGGAGTATGGTCGGCCACAGGTTCTGCCAGAGCTGCTTAATACCGCTTACCAAGAGGGTTCATCCACCCATATATACAATGGTCTCCCTACTAAGCTCCCCAAGTATATCCCGCCTTCTTATTCCCCCGAAAATCAAATCCTCCCGCACCTTAGGCCTTTATCCTGTTGGAGCCGATATCTCATGCAATATCCTCGCTCGTGGCTTCGGGTCGAGGCCCTGTCTGTCATTCGTGAACCCCTGTCATTACCATCTAATCCGAAGCGATGTGGTCATGGGTCTATCTTGGCAGATGAAGGGTGTGAGGGTCAATTGAGACTTCTATTAATCCGGTCACTACATACACCTAAATTTGGCCTATCATTATCCTTTCATCATCACCAATTCATCACCCTATCCTTCTTCCCTCCCCTACCCCTCAATAAATAGTAGTAGCAGTCCAGTAACAGAGTCTATAGTTGCAGTTCTGGTTCACCAAACACCAATGGAGTTCTGGAGAGAGTTCTTCGTCCAACGGAGAATGGGGGCTTTTAAGCGAGCATTTAAGGGAGAGGGAGGTTGAGACGCGACTCGAAGGCCCTTCCCAATCAATATTCAAATGTCGGGAGGAAAGCTCAGTATGGTATAGTCGAGGTAGACGTCTCTGTGTAGAAAAAGAGGAGGTTATTTGCCCGCCTTTAAGTAGGTGTATATGCGTCAGCGTAAGATCATCTCTCCAACCAAACGCAGATTCTCGTAGCCAGTAAGGAAGACTTAATCTACCGATAGCATCTGACTGAAAGAGCTCCTACAACTGGTCTAGGATTTCTTGAGTAGGCGGGTGGGCCCCTCGCGCACAGGCGTAACAAGAGTAAGGATAAGATGAATGCCAGAGATCGAAAGAAAGAAGTGGGCCAGAAACAAACACTTTTTTTAGTGGAGCAAGATTCAAAAAGAAGTCGGATGGAACGACAAAGTATCCGGGTGGAGGAGTGTGTGGCGCGGAAGGAGGAGTGAGGGGTTACGCTTATTTGCCACTACCCAGCCCAGATCCGGATCTGGAACCCATAGTGACAGAGATTGAGATAGAAGGAGAGGGCCGCAGATGCATATCCATAGCGTACGCATAGCCAACTAGGGCCCCCTATTCCCCTTGGGGTATTTCCAATAGTAAAGGTTCCTTTTCCTGAAGCGGAGGTGGGGGTGGCGACGTTGTTTTGCAAGCGGTGGTAGAGGCAAGTAAGGGCAACAGAGGTAGTTTCAGTTCCACCTATCGCATGCAGCCGCGCATCCGAGTTCATTTCGGAAGCCACAGTAGCAGCTACCCAGTTGAAGAACCAATTAATTAGTCACCGGGAAGAAGGGGTTTGGGGGAGGCAGTGGAGAAAGCACTAGAGGTAGGGTGCACTTCACTTTTTTATATTAGCAATTATATAACAATAACAAGTTGAAAAACTGACTTTCCGGCCTCATCCGGATTGGTAGAGTCGCCCATAACTCTCGAAGAACCGGAAAGAGGAGATATCTAGAATAGCCGGTAGTTATTCCATCTTCGAGTCGAGTCCGGCCCCCGGCTAGAGAGCAGATATCGGGCGGAGAGGCCGAAGCTGCATCTCATCTAACGCATCGAGACATGACTGGCAACCCAAACCTATTTGATTTCAGTAAAGGATCCGATCTTCTTTAATGGATAAAGGCGTTGACACATGACTGCATTTCAATGCTTCAACAGTTTCAGTACGTGGAAGAACCGGCCAGCTCAGCCGATGGATTAGCTTTCCTTCCTGCCGGGGACCGATCCCAACCACTTTAGGAGTAGCCGATCCTAGCCCAGGGAAAAGAGCTAGAGTCGAATTCCCTATTAAAAAGAGATATTTGTCTCGGATCGGAGAATTCTCATATTGCTGGTTGGGCTTCATTCCATGCCCCCCAACACCGGTATGAAGGACAGAGCAGCTTCCATCCTACTTATAACTTCTCGTGTTATTGGGAACCGGATATCGAGAGGGAAGACCCGCGCCGCCATCGGATCGGATCATCCATACGTTGTTGTTGGAGCAGCCAAGGGATATCTATAGTGTTGAGCTGGCTTACCAGCCGGGACTGAGAGTTGGCATCAAGAATGAGTGAAGAGATGAGCTATACCTGCTATTGGATAATAAACCACTTCTACCTCTGTTGCCATCATTCGCTCATCCGGTGAGGAGAGATCTGAATCCGGAGAAAGAAAAGTGCCCCACCCAATATCTAGAGTAGTTGTTGGACCCTCCCAGAATGAATCAAAATATCTAGAATTACGAGCCGACCTTCCCTGCCTCGCATTGGACCGATGAGGAGTAGATCGACCCATCCCATCAAGGAGAAAGACTAGCTGACCCACCCTACCTTATGGAAGGAATAGACCCGACCTGCCTGTCTCGTAGCTTCATTCCTTCGCCAGCCGCATCCGGGTACGGGCATAGACCCAAGAAACTGAATAACTCATCTTTGAGCTTCGATAAGCATCGAAAAACCTCTCCTCGCAGAATTAAGCCATAAACCAGCCCGGCGCCCGGACATCGGAGAGAGTCACTGTTGTCGGCTCATCCGGAGTCCATCTATACTAATATCCGACTCAGAAATCGTCTTTGATGTAGCGCCCCCAATATCGGGAAGATGCACCAGAAATCGGACTGGGTAGCTGGTCATCACCAACCGGATCGAGGAATGAAGGGAGAGGAATGATCAATCCTGCTATAAGTTGTCTTCTTGGAATGAACACAAGTTGTCTTATTCCTCTTCTGGCCTTGGCCTTCCCCTTCGGGAAGATGCTCCTCTCATTTGGACGGGTGAACGAAGAAAGACTACTCTAGCTCAAGACCCCGGCCCCTCATCTCGGCAGAGGAGAACCCCACCCAGCCCCGCCTTGCTCTTGCTTTGTTCGGATGGCTGGAAGGACTCATTTCAGACGGAGCAGCCAATAAAGGTCTTTATCAAGGACAGTCAGATCGAGGCAAGGGTTCATCCATCCAAGAATTGGAGGAGCTCAAAATCCTTCTTTTATTGCAGGCCAGACAAGGGGCCTATCCCTCATCCATGAATAGCTGGGCCAAGGATAAACCGGGAACGAAAACCCAAAATGGTAAATATCCGCAGGAATGGCTTCAATCTATATTAGCGGGAACCCAACCACTAGTCTTTCTTACGCCGGTAGTTGTTCTTCCTTCGGAGCATGAGTCCAACCTTCCGTCCGGGTCCGAGGACAAGGAGAGCTGCTAGTATTGGTAACTCCTTGGATCGGAGCATATTGCTATGAAATGATCCTACGAATCCGAGAAAGAATAATACTCATTTGAAGCAGCAAGATACGGCTCAGCGGAGCTGAAAAGCGACGAGCGGAGCAGCCTACACTTGCTGCCTCTACATTTACTGCAAACAACCTGACAGCTAACATAAACTGCTAACAAGTTCAGTTCAGTTCAGTTAACATAAACTGCTAACAACCTGACAGCAAGTGAAGTGAAGTTAACATAAGCTGACAGCAAGTGAAGTAAAGTTCAGTTCAGTTAACATAAACTGCTAACAAGTTCAGTTCAGTTAACATAAACTGCTAACAAGTGAAGTGAAGTAAAGCTAAGCGCGCAACGGCCTAAATAAGCAACCTGACGCGTTGCGGCTCCCTGCCGGTCGCCTACACTTGCACGCTTGCTGCTTCGCTCGTTGCTTTTTGGCCTTTAGACTCGCTTCGGCGACTTCGCTCGTTGGGTGAGGTCAGTTTTTGATCTTCTAATTCTCCAACCCATATTTCTATCTCATCCGCACAGGAACCACTAGAACAACTAACCACGTGAGTTCTTCCACCATGATATCTCTCTCTTGGAAACACAGCCAGTCAAGTCACCACACATGGATTTGTTGCGATTATAGTAATTTCCGCAGGGGACGTAGGGATCACCTCTTTCTCGATCGACAGGGATCATCGATTCATACTGTTTATTTATGCTATGATTCACCAGCACGCCTACAACCTTTTCTCTAATTCGACCCACCCATTAAAGACATGTTTTGAAAAGATGGGGATTGGGGCTATTGATCCGGAAAGACGAGATGGAATTGCTATTGAGTCTTCGAGGCCACCCTAAGATTGATCTGATTCCTCCCGGTCTTAGAGCCGGTAGATCAGATTTATTTAGGGATGGAAGGATGTTCCGGTATTCGAATTATCCGCTGGGCTACACGACGAGATGAAAGCGTGAACTACTTACTTCATTGAGTGCTCAACCAATGCCTATAATGCATCGATTTCCGCAAGAGAGCCACCTAGATCTGTCACGTGTTGAGGGAAGGGTTATAGTGTCTTACTGCTCTCCCCAGAGGAGTTCCAGGGGATGAGGGGTGCACTCAATGAGAGGCAATTGATAACTCGATAACAGGAGGAATGAATAGAATATGTCCTCCTAGTCTGGTGCGAATAAGAGGTCAGTGGAGAATTGATAATCGAAGAAGGCCCCGAGGACTGAGTTCAAGAACAGGGGGGCCAGGTGACCATCAATGAAGGACTGCTGCTTGAGGGCTATTCTTTCTATCGATCCTTATTCCGAATATCTCTGGGATGGTCAACCACCACTTCTCTTTCCCTCCCCGACCGGAGAAAGAAATCCCTTATTCCAGAGGCCCCAGATTCCAAATCCATAATGGCCTGTCTTCTCAAGAATGAACCTTTTTATCCGCTTTCACACTGAGGCCGATCGACGAATGAGCAACAAGACCCTCACTCCGTCTTCCTCAGTGTCCGGATCGGGGGGATAGACGACCATCCAATCTCTTGCGCGGGATCCTCCAATAACCTACTTTCCTCTAATTGTAACCATGTCATACACCTTCCAGATCAGACCAAAACGAAATAAATCATCATTCTGCTTTGAACCTTTCCAGTTGGTTTCAACAACAGGTACGTTCAAGAGATCCTCAAGATTGGGATCAGGAGACAGAGCAACAGTGTGGTACCAGTGTAGATATTTTAACCAACTACTTACCCAATTACGGATAAGTGTTCTTTCAAGTATCTCTACGTTACCATCGAAAGTCAACTCACTCGGCATGATCTTAAGATCCTTTGGAGTGAGATTCTTTCTTAGGAAGTCAACAATCGCGCCCCGAAGATATGGATTGAGGGCCTTCCCAGCCAAAACTCCAGAGGCAATCTATTCCCACTGCTAGGTTTACGGAAACCCACAGCAATACGCTCCCACTTACGAGAGCGATGGTGGTGAATCGATCCTAGTGTGCGATAGCCGGCGCCTCCAATGCGGCATAATGTAGCTAGATTGTGTTTATTATAACGATCACGCAACATAACATTAGAAGGCCAACTACGCTATTACATGCATGAAGTGCTTTAATTGAAACTGGAGATAGGTCAACTAGGCATCCACGCACGAAATATTTCTTTGCGAATTCACATGCACCACTGTCTGAAATCAAGCTCTTTTGAGACGAAATAGTGACTTGAAGATCAGACAGAATTGCTGAGTATTGTTCCGCAACCTTACTATCCCCGATGACAATATCATCACCAAGAATAGCATAGGCTCTGAATGGGGCCGCTGTGCCATAGACACGAGCAGCAGCCATCCACACTATCACATGATGTGACAGTGCGAAAAGAGGCCATGAGAGATAGTAGCCAAGCGGTTGGCCAGTCACAAAACAGACTGTGGACCCGCGGCGCTTCACGAATGGTACATGAAACACGTTGGATCCAAGGTTCGTTTGTACTATAGACGAGGCTAGTGTAGGACCAAACAAGCAAACCATAATACCATTTAAAATAGTCAAAGGCCAACGGTCTGTGGCTGATTTAAGGTCGAAGGAATATAGATTCCTCTTTCCTTTCAAAAAGGACAGGGGCCGTGATTGATCGTACGTTCCATCATTGGGTATGCGAGATAAAACTTGCATAGCCCAATCATGATAGGGACGAAGCAATCGCTGTTTGATATAATTGCCTATAGCGATAATACGCCGCTTACCACCACCCTCAACTAACGATGCCAACTTTCCAAAACGGATGGGATAATCACTATAGCCTTGCTCAAGGGTGGGCAAATATGGTCCACACCATTGAGAGAACCATTCGTAATCATACCAGGCATTAGCAGTATGAAACTTTGAATCCATTGCGCAAACAATGCGCTTTGGCCAAAGCATACCGGAAGACATATGGTGTTCCGACGCATGCTCGATTTGGTGAAGCGTTCCATAGGCACACAATTCTATCGGAAAAGATGAGAAGAGTGACCTAGGATAAGAATGATCCAAATCGGATTCGAAATTGGGAACAGTCTTCCAGGTTGGCTCCCATCTAATCCCTTGACTAACAGGGATAGATGAAACCCAAGGCATGTAAATCGATACAAGGCTATTGAATACTGTCTTCATTTCACCTAGAATCGACAACACGGGTGCTTGATCAGCGATTTCGGTGATAATCGATGAGAAAGTTGCTCGAGATACTCGTTTACTTAAACGAACAAGCTTTGACAAAGAAAACCACGATAAATAGAGACGAACAAGCATATCCGCCTTCGCATCACGCCGGTAGATCATCCTTCGATGATGAGCCGGAATGAGACGAGGGTACCCAGAGCGCGTTAGAGAGACCTGTACAGGAAGCAAGCCAGGCTTATGTGTTACACCGCCATAAGCCGACTGAAGGGATGAACTACACTGCTTTAAGTAGAGAGCGCAATGTAGAGCACCCGATTTCCTGTATAGTCTAATAACCTCTTTGGCGAAAAGGTATGCACTAATACCAATCTCACATGACAAACGACCGGAGAGGACTAAGGTGGTCTTTAACAACCAACCTTTAATCCTCTGAGGACTTTCAAAAGTCCTCCGCCATGTTGACACGGCTAAGCGTTCAAGTACTGCAAATAATGTTCGATTTTGTACATTCATTTTATTACATAAATTATTTAAAGTACAAGAAAGACATTATTACAGTCAAATAAACAGCTGCCACCGGACAACACCTCTTAATACGACAAAGATCTTGTTTCGTCGGGGGAAGGCGCCTCTAATCTGTCAATCAGAGGTATTGTATGTGGATAGTAAGGAGACTAGTCACCTCCTTGGCTACACACAAACAATTAAGGTAACTATAACCATATATAAACAAAAGTGCATACCGGTTATAGCGCCTTATTGGTCAGAGACACTCCCATTACTTAATTAAGCAATTCTATTCAACTAAAACTGTGATAAATCACAATCAAATAAAACGCTATACGCTCAGAGTGTGTGTGAGGGTACAAACCTCACCACCCGCTGGGGTAAACCCAGCCTGGTGCCTAAACTCTTTTAAACAACGAGAGTGAGGAGATCTGGTTACCTTTGGAAGGTCGTAGCGAAATAGCATCTCTATCTCCCGGGTCGGCGACTAACATATACCAAATGATACTGATTCCTCGATCAATGCGGATGGATATGTTCATTGCAGGATAACGGTATTATGCGAGGGTCTCCTTTTCAACTTCAACGTCTGATTGCGGCGATGAAATGGTAAAGAGATGTTGAAATGGTGAGAAACCTCACGATCAAGAACTTGATTAAGCCCGCTCGGAGATGGTGAACTATAGTGATCTTGCTAATGCTTTCGTCGCTTTGGCAGCTTCCAGCCTGGCTCATAGTACTTGTCAGACCCCGGAGGGATATGTGCGTCTTGTCCGGATGGGTAAGTTCGAGCTTTTATGAAAGGAAAAAACCAGGGACCTTTCATAGTGCGTATTGTGGTATTTGCTAAACAATCCAATCCCTTTCTGTTCCCATTTCTCCGGGGCGGCTCGGCGAAGACTCTTATTGAACCATCGGAGCCACTTCTTTCATCGGTATAACCATAGATAGATCTATGCATAGCGAAGTTGAGCCGCTCCCTCTCACCGCCCGAAAAAAAAAAGAATTCTCCTTCCAAGGGGAGCCGATTTCGCTGCAGCCCTAGACGACCGAGATATCTTTCTTAGCAAAGATAGGTCGGGCAGCCGGATACCAATCAATCTTTCTTTCTTTTCCCTTTCTCTATGACCTGTAGGTGATCCGTCAAGGATGAACCTGTAGGTGATGTGCAGTGATCTTTCAACCTAATCCCGGGCATTGCATAATACCAGCTGGTTGGGGAGGCAGAAGAGGCAACAACCTGCCCGATATCTCACTTAATACCCGAGAACACCCGCCTTTTCGCTACTTTCGTAGCCGCCGGAAAGTGCAATAAAGCCTCCCCCCGCATTAACAACAAAGAAGGTCTTTCTTTCATTCATTCTTGAGGTCGAACCGGCGTAGATATGGAGGGATGAACGACGAGTTCTTCTATGGAACTACCCATGTCAGAGCCGAGCGCTGAAACGGGAGCGTAAACGTAAGGCGGTCTATCCCTAGTGGTAAAAGCAAAGTCGTCCCCCGGTGCGGAGAGGGATAATACAACGAGCGGGAAGTCTTGAGAGCTGCATCCGTATACCTCAGAAGGAGCATCTGTCCTCCGCCTTTCTCATTCATGTTTCTGCGATACGCTCTCTCAGAATGTATCTCCTGTCCTCCTTCTATATCTACAGCCTTCGCTAAGGCTCAGCCTTGACTTCACTTCAAAGAAAAGAGCAACATTCTTTTTCGGTCGGGTATAGATAGAGAGATCGAGGCACTTCTAGCGAACCTTCCATGTCCAGGATAGTCAGGTAAGGATCTGTCTCTTTCAAGTTCAAGACCATTATTCCAAGGGGCTCACTGACTCTTTTCTTTCTTGCTTGGAACAAGGCGTCGGTGCTCATAGCGACGTTGAGCGTTAGCGAGACTAAGGTAGCAATCTAGGCTTCGCGTTAGCGAAGCGTCGGTTCTAAGCCACGAGGCTTAGACAAAGAGAAGGTAGGTACGAAGTGAAGTCACTTAGCAATAGTCAATCTAATCCCACGGAGCGGTAAGGGGCTTTCATTTTATTGAATGAAGAGGCCCTTCTCCCCGCCGTTAGGCGCCCATCCTTAGATAGGGAAAGGGTAAGGAGAGCCTCTTACCGGGTAAGGAGCTTTCCTTCTACTACCATGGACGAGGATACGCTAAGGCAAGGCTGAGTCAATCGAAGCTAAGGCAACGTCCAGTTGGCTGCCCTTAGACAAGAAAAGCTAAGGCAACGCCTAGTTGGCCGAGCGAGGCTAAGGAGCGCAGCTCCGTCCTAAGGCGACTTTGGTTGAGGTTGAATTCATGAGACTAAGGAGCCCTTCTACTACTACCTCTTACTAGAGAGAGACTAAGCGTTGGAACTTGCGTCAGTTGAGTTTACGAGACTAAGGAACGCAGCTGCTTTGCTGAGTTTACGAAGCGAAGGAAGAAGTCATCGGGAGCACAAAGTCTTTGGTTTTCTTTGATTTTAGCGTTCCCCAACTCTTTGATTGACCGCCCCCCCCCCGCCTGATCATTCAATTGATTTGCATTTTTGAATGGGAAAGGGTCAAAGAGAAATAGAATAACGAACGGAGAAAGAAAACGAAACATCGTTCGAGTGGGGGCTCATCAGACCCCGCCCCGAGAAAGCATGACCAAGGAATGGCCAATGGGAATCTATACCACACGACCGACCCCTAAAGGAATAGGCCTAGCCACCTCGTGAAAACTTGATATCATAAACAAAGTAGGTTTCTGCTACGCTTTGGCTCGTTCCGTGCTTATGCACTCCACTCGCTGCCTACTCCACGAGTCACCACTGAACGACGAAGCCAGGAGCGGAAGGAGGGACTTGAACCCTCAACCTCAGCCTTGGCAAGGCTATGCTCTACCATTAAGCTATTTCCGCCAGCTCTGGTAGTGGCGAAGCACTACTGAGCAATTTACGTATCACTTGAAGGACCAAACTCTTGACCTCCGATCCCTCGACAATGGCAGGCGGCTAGGGGGACGGCTGGGAAGGGGACCTTTCTTTTTGCTTCGCGCCAGATGAGATGATGATTAGTAGGTCAGGGGAGGTGTGTGTGTGCTCTTTATCACTAAGCAGGGGCGGGCTGGTCCCTTTCAATCTCCGGTTCTCAGTGCCGCTATTGGTGCGATAAGTAAGGAGTCTTGGTCTCGAGTCGAGCTGGGGCTTTTTTCATTCTCGTAACGGGCACCGCAAGACCACTCCCTCGCCTCGCAGCGGCGGCATCTGTCTTTTAAGTGAAGTCATTTCATTTCCTAAGACGGCTCCTCTTATTCTACGATAATCCAAGCAGCAGCTCCACGAGTCTAGTCTGCTCGGTCGATTCCTGAGCCATTCGTTCTCCCGTCAACCTCTCGGTTGGCGTTTGCCAGCCACTAGAGCAAGTCAGAGAACTTCACACTTTTCATGAACTTCAAGAACCGAATCTTTTGACCGGATTGTATATTTGTGTCTGGCTATGTATATGGATGTGCATAAAGAAGGGACATCTCTCGACGGGGGCAGCGGCACGTCACGAACCCCCTAGATGTAGTAGTCCATCAAGATTGGTGCCGGACATAAGAAGAAGGCCCGGCACCTTCTTCTTCTCGGCAGCAAAAGGGCGGGCTCTGCTCTGTCTGAGGCTCGTACTGGGCCGGAGCAACGCGTCTGGTCTTGTCGGTCATTTCTGAGACGATGAAAAAAGAATCCATCCAAAGGGCGCAGAGCCCGTAGCGGGGGATATAGATACTACAGTAGCTCTCAACCCCCTTCCCCTGGTAGAACGCGTGTTTTGCAAGTATGCTTTTATATATGTAAGGATCGGTGATTCTGCGTAAGGTGAATGAAAGTTTGACATGTGACGAGGTCACCTCAGCCCGCCAATAGAAAGATCTGATCATATTTAGAAAGAGAGACCGCTCGGACCAGCAGAAAATGCTATTCGTACGTCAATAAAGAAAGAATGGTCGAGTGGAACGAGCAGAAGTCATGAGAGGTTACGAGCCATTCGTAAAAGCGAAACGTCATGTGTGGTGTGGTTGTTTGGTCGGGCGCGACCTTCGGTCAATGAAAAAGATTGAACCTAACAGATTCTTCTCCCTTCTGGGCTGGGCGGTCGGACACTTCTTAAATCCAGAAAATCCCACGGAGCGGTAAGGAGAAATGAATCATTATCTTTTTTCATCAAAATCCTACCCCCTCTAGAATCATTGAAGCGTAACCGAGCCACTTTATTGATTCATTTCATATCAATGGAAGACAACCCGGGTTGGTCAGCCCAGCTCCTGAGGTAAGTCCCCCCACCTCAGCTGCTTTCGAAGGCAGCTATTAAGCTATTAAAAGAGTATGTCCATCAAATTCAGTCTCAGTCGAAGTCCACTTTAGTCTACTTCCTTCTTCTTCTCAATCACTAGAAGCTTCTCGCTAACTACTTCCCTTTCCCCCCGCCCATTCCGGTGTTCCCGGGGCCCCGGTCATCCGGATGATACACTCAGGAATATTGCATTGCACAGGTTTCTTCTTCACTTCTCCGGCTGGCTTGTCGATGTGGGGTGGTGGGTCGCCTTTTGTAATAAGCGCGGAGCCTTGGTGTGGTAATTCTTTAGGTTAGGGCCGCGGCATCTCCTTCGCGCTTGGTTTCCCGCGCCTACCAAACAAACCAACCAATAGGCCGGCTTGGCTTCGCTGCCATATGTAGTGGTCGGCCTTCCTATTGGTATTGGTCCAGAATGCTTGGCTTCCTTCCCTTCCGTCCCTCACCCTATTGTAGTGTAGTAATGCTTCACTTCATGCTCTGCCTCAGGTTCGATTCAACCTTTCGTTAAGCTTGTGACGGGTTTCTTTCTTCCTTCTAGTACTTGAGGACCCGTCTGTCTAAAAGCTAAAAGACCCTACGTCCGGCTCTATCGATCGGGTTTTTTCCGACGGCCCTATGTACGCTTCATTCACATCTCATCAGATCGACGACAGAACTCTCCAGTTCTCTCCAAACTGGAGGGGTCCATTCATCGTTGAATGGGCTGGGGGCTTAGGCTATTACAAGCTACGCACCCCCGCGGGGGTCCCAGGAGTCTTCAATGGCTTATACTTAAAAAGGTATTATCCATAACCAAAAGAAAATCTCATTCATTGATATCGAAGAAAAGAGATTACATCGACATCATTGTCGCCATCAGCCACATTCAAAAGGAAAAGTCTACATGAAACAAAAACAGAGGGATTACTGATCCTAAGAAGTTTCATACTTCCACCCCTTCCACAGCAGAGGAGCCTTCCTTCTTCACCTTCTCAAAGCGAGATTGCAGAATCCCGCTAGCGTCCAGCAAAGCCTTCAAGACGATCTCCTCATCATCCATCTCCAGCAGCTTTAGCTTTAGCCTTTTCAGTCCCTCCCTGTCAAGTTGAATGCCTCTGTAAGCCCCTCGGGCAAACAACCCAAAAAATGTAGATGTCTCATTCATGCCTGTCCGTTTCTGCCGGCCGCTAGTGCTTCTCTCCCCAAACAAGCCAGAGAGTAGGAAAAGTCTCACCGGCGAAGATTGGGTTGCCCTACGTTCCATCTCTGGATTAGGTCTTTGGAACCAGGTCTCCATTAGTTTGACGGCTTGTGGTGGCGACTTTGCTTTCACCGTTTGGTCTCACTGGTAGCCCAGCTCAGAGAATCGCCCATTCCCGGATATGTACAAGTGTCTTTTTCATCACACCCACCGTGCAGCTAAGAGTTCAACAGTCTCAATGCTCCTTAGTTATCCTGGAAGATAACATGGATACCATTGTGCTAGAAGAAGCTACGATTCCTTATAGCCCTCTTAGCTGTTTTTCAAGTGAATAGCGAATTTCGGGATTGAATTTAGAAGAACTAATTGACCGATCACGCCGACACACGGCATGCGGTCAAGTCTCGCGTGGAGACATATATGAAAAAACTCCTCTATCTTTTAGAGTGAGATTCCATGCTAGTGGATGTTTCATGTCGACTTGCCGGGAACCATCACATATAATACGTTAACAGAAAAAGATAAGAAAACAAACTGGATATCAAAACAGATAGGAAACGGAACTGGCACTTGAACAGGAACAGGAACGATATGAGAAAGAGAGACTCCAGGTTTTTTTCCATGTGCACTTGAATATTGTTGTGAATCAAGTGAAGAAGAAGAAATGGTCAAAAAAACACTTTCTTCACGAAAACTTCACGAAAGAGTCTTAACCACCATTCAACACTTCACGATTGAGTACCGCAATCGCATACCTCTCAGGCGTGGGTAGGCCAGTCCCTTCCCTGCCATGTCAAGGGAAGCGCCTTTCGCATCCGACACTGGTGCCATCTCTTGTTAGGCGTGTTCCTTCCCCCGCCGCCTACCTATTCACTCATGCTACACCTTCCTTGAATCCTCGATCCCGATTCAACTGAATGAAACAACTGAAGCCTCTTAGTTCGTCGAAAGGTATGGAACTCCCGCTGTGCTACCGATGGAGATCGTCGTTCCCTCCATACGGGTGGCTTTGCAGCATTGCTTGGCAGCGGACGATTACACTTCGTATAGTCTTCGAGAGCTAGAAGGTGCAGACGAGGCTCGTCTGAAGGCACTGGATTCACTTAAACTCAGGCACGAGTTTTGCGAGAGCATAAAAAAAAAAGTCAAGAGAAGTGGGAGTACGTTCTAAAAAAAATCTTCCCGGGCAGACCCGGTGTATGGAAAGTGCACTCCTTTTGGGAAGGACAGGGAATGGAGGGAGGGTTATACAACTCCTGCGCTTGTTAACAAGGGAGCGCTAGCTACCTATATAGGACAGGGACTTGTTTCCGTTAATCGACTTCTTTCCCTTGCGTCGATTCCTATCCCTATTCTCCTAGTCACCTTCCTTGCCTACGGCACCAAGAGCAAGAAGGTCTGACTCCTAACTAATAATAGTCAGGACGGAGATAGAGATTCAATACCACACCACTGGACTACTGATCCCGCAGCTTTGGTACCGTAGGAACATGAGCAACGAGGTATGACTCCTTATTAGTAGGTAAGTCACTCTAACAAGAATCAATCTAAATGACTCTAAAAGAAATGAAAAGATAGCCCTTTTGGTCAGTCAGTCTAGTTAACTAGTCTTAGAGAGTAGAGTAGGATTAGGTAGGACCATAAGGAAAAAGACAAGACTTTAAATGAAATGATAAGACTAGCCTTCGCCTTCCTTCCCTTGGTGATGGATGCAGACACCAACCAACCGCTTTACCTGCCAATAGTCATAATTCTTTTGTGGTCTTGGACGACCTCGAAACTACTGTTTAGGGTTCTCTAGCTCCTCCTCCAGAAGCCCATCAAAGGTAGGTCTGTAGGTAGTGATGTTCCTGCTCCTTCTATTCCCGCCTATTGAGGCACCGGGAGGAATGGACCACCAATGAATCCTGCTTCCTTAACTATCTTTCTCCATGAAGTGAGGCCAATATATCAGACCAATCATCAAGCTCAGTACGACTAGCATAAGTACGACTATGGGTTTGGTCGGTAGGGCGTGGTTGGTTCCGAGCTACGGGCAACACTGGCTTCGGCATAACTTTCGCTTGACATCTATGCCAGAGCAAGGACTGAATTGCATTGATTGAGTGAAAGGGTGCTTAAGTAATTCAATGAGGGAGTCAGTATCCGTTCAAGCACGAATTTCAGCAGTTCCAGATCCCAATGTTGGTGACCCAGGCCCTGTATCTGATACTAAAGTTGATCCATCAAAAGCACTCGTGAGGGCACGATAGCAGAAAGACTAGGCCCATAGCTATACTATAGCCTACTAAATTCCCCCTGTTGTCAGTGGGCCGCCACTGGACCTTATGGAGTTGGTATTTGTTGGTAAGAGAACCGAGCCCGGTTTGAAAACCAAAACCAGCAACTGGTACAGAGATGGTACAAGCATACAAGCCAGTTCGAGAGCAAGAGTCCGGAGCGGAGCTGGTCGAGATGCAGGGGCGCATCACCAGCAGAGATCGAGCTAAAACTAGTTGAATCATCATCAGTGGCAGAGGTATGGGGGAGGCAGGACTTAA